TATTTATAAGAAGAAGTGAAGCAGCTAAAAAAGAAAAAAAAATATATATATAGATATATTTGTCCTGCTTCTTTTTTTATCCAATGAGCCTTTAAGGTTAAAATCTTTGTCAGTTCAGTTTTTTTACGCTTATGCTTTTGGTAGCAAGTGGTGAAGGGCTCGAACGTACTAATCGTTCGGCCCTAAGGTGCCAAAAAATCTAGATTTTTTGGGCGCAGCCCTATTCGCAAAGCCAATAGGGTGCGGCCAAAATATAGTTTTTTTCCCAAAAAATCGCAGCACCAAAAAATTAAAAAACAAATAAGATCAAAAAGGCCATCATTAAGGCAAACAAAGCAATAGCTTCTGTTAAAGCGAAACCTAAGATGGCATAACCAAATAATTGCTTAGCCAATGATGGATTTCGCGCAACAGAATGAGGTTGGATAGGGGGGTTATTTTCATATCGCCCTTCGCAGCAATAAGAAGGTACCTATGATGCACAACTCCCCCCCCCCCGATAGAACCGTACGTGATAGTTGCCCATCATACGGCTCCTCTTTTTTCATATCTTACGTTATTTTTTTACTTCTTTTTTTAGAAAAAAAAGATTTGTGCCCTGAAGACCCTCGTACGCTTGGCCAGTGTAGTCAGAGAATAACGCGGCAGCAAGGGCGCAACATATATTATATTATATATTGCTGCACCCCTTCAACAACTTTCTCAGTTTCATGAGCTTTTAGTCTGGGCAGCATCGTTTTGTTTTCGCCATGAGCTTGTGTCTTTGCTTTCGATATAGCGATAGCTTTTTTCTACTTTGGATTCGGGATTTGAGAGGTTCGGAGTCACGTTGCATCTTTTAGCGCTGATTTATTCAGGTAAATATTGCGAAGTATGAGTGATACGGCACAACCTTGGGGTTTCCGCTTCAGGCGGGGTTTCCTACTGAATTAATAAGAAAAAAGATATACCTGCGACCTGTGCCTTTGCCTTGCAATAACTTCAATATCCACTCAATAAACCGGATTTCTTACAAAGGAATGAAGACTAAGCGGTGCCGGTCGATTGTGTCATAACACTTTCTAATGTAAATTCCAGTAACCACAAGATTGCCCTCCAAGTTCTTTTCGATCTCCTTGAGGGCCGCCACCTCCGAATACATTTAAGGAATTGCGGCCTTCGAGAGTCATGTGCATTGCCTTCGGTACAATATGATCTTTCGGGTTCCCTATGGGTTTTTTGACGCGCAGCGAAAAAAAAAAAAATTTAGATTTTTTACGGGCTCTCTTAGGCTTTTTGGAACAATTCTAGGCTAATACCTCCCAGTGTTTTCATTGTCGGGTCCCATCCCATCCCCTTATCCGAGTTAGATTTCAGCTTATCTTAAGCTACTATCAGTACGTTTAAGTCCGATATTATCTTCATCAGGTTCTCATACTTCCTTCCCATTAGGTTCACGCGTAAGATTGAATAATTTTGCCAAGCAAGCAGCAAAAAAACAGTATTTTTTTTTGCTTTTTCTGGTAAAAAGCCAGAACTACATTCCTCGCCAGAGAGAAAATATAGACCTGCGGCCTTTTCTGTGGGAGGTTTTCTATTCATCCCCGAATGGATATCTCTGTCACCAGGATTACCATCCTTGTAGCTGTCATCTTTGTCGACCCGCCCGGCCTGTTCAGTGCTTTCTAAGCCTAACCGACGTTAGTCGGCGACCACAGGTCGTTCATTCCCCCCCTAGGGGCTCCCTTTCACCGTCGATTCTTAGTATACTTAAGTAAGGGCGGCAACCTGTGATGAGAATAATCCCCCCTAGTTTATAAGAGCGGCTATTGTCGAGATTCGTCCGCCTACACTTAAACAAGCCACTTCCCTAACTCCGCGGCATTGCCAGCTCCTCGTGAGTTGGCGGGAGTTGGATTACTGCCCAAGGCCCCGGCAGAACGCAAAGCGTCATCGGGTTTCAGATGCGAAGCTCCGCACATCGAAGAATTCCGATAGGGTGCTTTTCCCCCCCCGGTCAGAACCACACGTGCAAGTTTCTTCGCATGTGGCTCGTCCATGGCAAAATTTTTCAGCTTTTGCGGCTTCTTGCCGTATAAGCACTACTAGTCCTCTCTGCACAGGGATACACGGCTACTATGCGATTCCATCCCTCCTATTCCGCGTGCACCTCATAGGCATTTGCAGCATAGTGTGATCTATTTTCTAGATTTGGCTATGGCTACTTTAACAAGAGCCCTTTGGTCTTTGGGTCTTAAGTGATGTAGTGCAAGCTGGTTTGTGCTACCGCACAAGTCGGATTCATCCGTGTATTGTGAGTAATCTACCCGGCTGTAGCCACACTTCACTCTAGAATAAGGTTCTTCGAGTGTAGTTATCTCACTAAGTAAAGCGGGGGCTTTGATTTTATGTGAAACTTTTTTCTATTTTTTGGAGAAATGAGTAGTATAGTGACGCTACCTTTTGCGCCTTTTTGGTAATCTGCAGGTTCGGACCAAATTTGTAGAAAGCAGCCTCGGCCGGCTGTAGGCTACGCTATCTGGCTAAAGAGCGCAGGAGGCGCCACCGGTCTGCGTGCGGTCTGCCGCGCTTTTTATTGGCGTTAGTTTTAGTAGTTGCTTTCGCTGATTCTTGCTACCCTTTACAGACGCGGGCATGTCCGCGTCTGTAAAGGGTAGCACATTACCATTTACAGCCCTTTCCTCAAAATTTTTCACGTTACGGGCATTGTCGCATGCACGACTTGCTTTGCCCAGTGTATCCCCCGGAGTACTTATGACTGATCTGTCACCCATTTCTTTTTAGTCTATACCTCGCCTCTTTGGCTGGCATGTACCCAAGTGTTAACCTTAAAGGGTCCATTGGGGTGATCCCTCGCTTTCACGTTTGGGTGCTTGCTCGTGGTTTAGGTTAGTGAGCGGTTTTTCATGCTTCTTGCAGTTTCCCCCGGAGGGTTGTTCGCACCAAGAATTTAGTTGGGTCTTGGAGCCTTCCGGGCCACCTTTGTTGGAAGGGGTAACGCTTGACCCTGACGCACTCGTGATAACCGTGCCACGAAACTTAACCAGGCCCCATGCTATGGTTCCTTGCGGTCTGTTTCCGCCACGGGTTAGGGGACCGCCCAGGCGATAATCTATTAACCTTCACTGATCCAAACGCGCTCTAGCGAGGCGCACACTAAATACGTTTCCAATACCTATAGCAGCTCCCGCTAAAGCAATGGTAGCTGCTCCTGCTCCAATGTTAACCTAAGCCACTCTATTGCTGACGCAGCTCGGCTTCCGAACCGTACATGAGCCTACGGCCTCATACGGCTCTTCTCATAATGTTTGTATCTTCGAGAGTTTTGGCCATGTAAAAGAAAATTTTAACAATTAAAAGTTTGCATAAATGTCCTGCTTGTCCTCCGCTTTTCTCAAGAGTAATATGATCCACTTCTAAAAGAACCCTGACATCCCTATCCTTCCCTTCACTTTCAAAAGCCTAAGCTCGTGTCGACTCAGAAAGCTTTGGCAGTCTTACATCTAATTAAGTACATTGTATGACCATCGAACGAATGGTTACCAAAAAAATACATATATTTTTTTTTCTTTTTTTTTCGCAACTGGGTTCGGGTGGCGAACGAAGCGCATGTCTTTTGAAATAGCTTAACCAAGAATAAAAAATTTTTTTTTTATTTGATCACTGGACGAAAGTCGAAGGGATGCGATGCACGGATTGTGCACCGTTATTTAACTGCAATGTTCGCGCCATCTTCAATCTTGGCTCTTTGGTGGTGAGTATTGTCCACCCTGTTTACAGTCTGCCTTTGTTCAATATATCTATCAATATGGCCTGTGTTCCAGCCGTGAACCTCTTTTGGAGTGCCTGCGTTTTGTTTTCCATGGTTATTCTGCCGCGAAGCCTTATAGATTCTATCCTGGATTTTAATCTGAACACAAGCTCTTCGGCCTTTGGCCGGGGCATAGCGTGTCCAGGCCGCAGGTAAAAAAACTAGATTTTTTATTGAAAAATATCACTTAAAAAAAAATATATATATTTTTTACCCGGAACACCCAGTTTTTTTTAAAGTTATGAGTCTCCAAGTAAGCATATCACAATAATTTATCACCGCGCTTTCGCTTTTTGGAGAATCCTGCTACCAATGAACATGTGGCCTGGCTAGCCTACCCTACGATCATTTGTTTGGAGTTCAAGGTAGTTACCCCGTTCCCGAGTCGGATTGTTGCGAAAACCTGAGAAACGAGCAATACTGCGGGAGGTGGAACACGCACGTAGAACGTAGTGAAAACAACTACTTTCCTGGCCTCTTTTACTGTATTCCTAGAATGCCTATGATTAGAAATCAAGCTAATCATACTCGTCCTCATTGACTTGTAGTCTAGCCCCCAGTAAGGGTTCAGCATACCGAAGGTGATCGGGCACCGAAGCTTTAACTCGTTAACCAAAGTGTTCCTCTCGGTTTTCTTCCTGCGATCATTCTGCTATGAATTCCGGGGTTGCCACTCCCATGTGATGATCGAGAGTTTGCGGGACATTACCGCGCGACAGGGATTACACCTGCATCCGACAAGAGTTAGAATACTAAGTTCCGGCCAAAAAAAAATCTAGATTTTTTTTAAGTATTTTTAGGTTTGTGGGCCAACGGGTCGCACTAATTTTGCACCTTCTAGCATAACAATTTCATTTTTGTTTCTGTCAAAACAATGACCATTCAAGGGCTGATCAATCGAAATGAGGCCAACCCAACCATTTAGCCAAGTGATGTTATATTCATTTCATGTGGTTAAAACACAAATGAAGGCGGAAAGACGTGTTCTATTTACACAATCTCGACTAATGGAGCAAGCCAGGAGAGACTGGAGTCGTATGGCTGAGAGTTGCGCCTCATACTCAGTTTCATGAGGAATGCAATTACTATGTAATTGCGGGCGTAGCAAAAATCTATTTTTTTTCGGCCTTTTATCACGTTTCTGTAATCTTTTATAAGACGAGTAAAATAGCCTCGGGTTCGCTTTCGAGTTTAGCCGATCCTTCTTTCCTTAAAAAAAAAAATCCGTGTAATAAATTGATCTAAAGTTAATTATTGTCGTTTTTTATAGAAAGAAAGTATCTTTACCCATAAACTTGGCTGGTTTTCATAATAAGACTGGAAAGGATTGGTACTTGTTGTTCTCTTCCAAGATATGATAAACTCGCTGTTAAATGCTAACGAGGGCTTCCTACATTAGCATTAGAAAATGATGAAACCGGGTCTGTACCCCGGGATTTCACTATATTGCATTGTCAAGTAATTGAAAATGAATAACTTTATGATGATATTTAAACACGGCGTTTTTTAGGGGGTCGGCATCCATTATGTGGGGTTGGGGTTACATCTCTAATTTTGGTAATAATAAGACCTCCTAGTCGTAAACCACGTAGCGACGATTCCTTTCCATAACCTAACCCTTTTATTTCAACTTCAACCGACTTAATTCCCAGTTGAATAGCAGTTCGGGCCGCATTTTCTGCAGTTGCTTGAGCAGCATAATTGGTTGAGCGACGAGATCCCTTGAACCCCAATGAACCTGAGGAGGACCAAGTTTTTGTATCTCCTTTATGATCTGTTACAGTAATAATGGTATTACTTAAAGTTGATCGAATATATGCAATACCGTGCTTTTTTTTCTTCTGCATGAGTTTTTTTTGAATGTTTAGATTTTGTTTGATATCATCGATCGGGTTTTTTTACAATCCATCTTATCTGTTTACTAATTAAAAAAAAAATTTGTGGAAAAAATTTGTACAAAATAATCCATTAAACAAAAGAGAACGCCGCAGCTTTTGGTTCTCTGGGTGAGAGATTCTATTATCCGAGCCCGCCCTGCCGAAAGGCAGTTACGGTGCAAAAATAGATAAAAAATATGCGATGACTCAAAAAAAAAAATCTATATATATAGATTTACTGCGCCCTTTGACTTGTTGCGCCTATATGCCAACCAATAGGAGCCGGCCTTACCAATCGATGATGTTTTTGCGGAGGAAAAGCCAATAACAAAATGTGTAATGAAATTTAAATTTCATTACACATCGCTTCGCGCCTTCATCATTTATTATGGATAATGGGAAAAAACTTACAGCCTGCGGCCTGAATCAACTTCGTTGATTGATCGAAACGTTTCTGAATTTGCGACAAGTCTTAGCATTAGTATGAGTTCGTTGACCACGTAAGGGCAATCCCGCATTATGGCGAAAACCACGATAACAACCAATACTCATCAATTGTTTAATATCCCTCTGAATTACTCTTGCTAATTCTAAATCAACTAAATAATTTTGACTTATTATTTTGATAATTCGGTCAATTTGATACTTAGTTAACTTATTAACTCTAATGTTATCATTAAAACCTAATTGAGCACACACTTGAATTGCTTTTTTGGGGCCAAGTCCAAAGATTCGAGTTAAAGCAATTTCTACTTGTTCATTCGGCACTAAATTAGTTCCTAAAATATATGACATGATTTATTTTTTTTTTCCTTGTTTTTTATGTAGAATTTCGTTTCGATATTGTATACCTTTTCCTTTATAAACTTCAGGAGGTTTACAACTTTTGATGCTGGCAGCAAATTGAGTTACTTTTTGATGATCTATTCCAGTACAACAAATGATATTAGGCTTGAAGCAAAAAACGCGAACTGCAGACGTGACTTGAAGTCGAATCTCATGACTAAACCCTAATTTTAGATATAAAATAGAGCCTTGTGGATTAGTACTGGCTTTGTACCCAACTCCAATTATTTCCAAAAAACAAAATAATTTGGCTTCCATAAACTTGACTTAATTTTTTTTTATAAACCATTTTCTATAGAATCTCGCCATCGGTTTTTCGTCCTTCACGATCCCATATCAAAGCCCACTTTGAAGTGGAGAAGATTCTTTCTTCGACACCTTGATGCTGACAAAAAACAAGCGTTTTCTTCTCTTGTTTCTTTTTTCGCAGTACTTCGCATGATTTACTGATGGCAAGTAGCATGCAAAGGCGCGAAGCGAAGAGTATCCCAGCCGCGACCTTCGTTGGGTAGATTCGTAAACGCGGACGGATAGAGAGTTTCTCGTACGCTCATTCAAGCATGCTGCGCGGTCTTCGACCCTTGCTTGCTTCTTATAGCGGATGAGATTGGCGCGTAACCTAATCAAAATCTTGTAGAATTCTAGCAATAGAGTTGTTACACGCCATCAACTCGCACACCAACGTATACAAAGAGTAGCCACACGGCACACCGGTCGAGTTCGTTCAGTATTCAGAAACCAAAGAGCGCACAGCGTTGCATGCAAAGGACTTCAGTCCCCAAACACACAAAGCAAAAAAAAAGCGTACAAAAAAGAGTTTTTGCTGCATCCTATACTCGCAAAGCTAACCTTTATTCCATTGACTACCAACACGATTTGTTTATGCCTAGTAAAGAACCTTTAGATGCTAATTCACGAGAAACTAGACGAGAAACGCGAAATAACTTAGAAACGGAACGAGGGCGACCTGTGAAAATACATCGGTTTCTTACTCGTGTTCTGGAACTATTTCTTGGCAACTTAGACGATTTGAAAAAAGATTCATAACGTATTTCATTAGGGAGGTTTTTCTGTCGAGAAATAGCTTTCCATTGCATTCGCTCTAATTCATATTTAGCCACAAGTAATCTACATCTATGATCTCGTTTCATTTGATTTGACATATGACTAAACCTCTTTTTGCAAAAAACCACTCCACAAAATGAAAGCCTCATCTTGTGTTTTGGCTGAAGTAACAATAGTTACATCAAACCCTTGAATATGTTCAAAAATCTCAAAATGATTTTGTATTTCCGGAAATAATCGTAACAACGGCGTTGGCATTGATAATTGAATGGAGCTTTTTTGTACTTTAACTGAGTAATCGTAAAAAGATATTATCGTAATAAGTTTTTCCAAGAAATTATACATGGTATGCCCTCGTAGAGTGCTTTGTGCTAGGTAAGTGACATATCCTGTGTCTTTTTTCGACTCTCGATTCAATATAAATTTATTAAATCGAAACGACTTTCCTGCCGAATCTCTGCTTCGTGTCCGTATGAATTTTTGACCACAAACAATCTCCATAGCTAATTTTACATTTTTTATCAAATTAGAGGGTGCCTTTGGAACTATTATTATTTTACACAATCTCGGAACTTCCATAATGTTGCCATAATTCAATTTTAACAACAAATCTTGACGTAATAAATTTTCGTAATGAAAACGGAGTCTATTTGGAGTGAACATAAGTTGGCTGCTTTTTTTTTTATTTCAGGTAAAAACGAATATAAACACTGTCCCCTATCTGATTTCTAAATAGCGGGCTGTTATGCCTTCCTTTTACATAATAAAAAGAAAAGCGTAAAAGGACGTAGTAGCAAGCTCTTGATTAGCTTTGTGCCCCAAGAAAGCGAAAAAAATGTTTTTTTAACTTTTCGCAGCAAATACTTTAGCCCGGAAGCCTTAGCGCTTCACTCAGGGGTCTTCGACCTCAACGCCATGCGCTTTATTCTATTCGAAAACAAGAAAAGTGCTGTGTGGAACAAAACTCCGCTACGCAATTTAATCTATTACATGGTTCACCTAGAAGGCTGCGAACAAAATAATCGTCTTGGACTCGAGGCCTTCGGCCTCAAGGCATTTTATTCTGTTCCGCGGGCTAAAATTACTTTATTCGCATTGCAAATAAATTGTAAGTCGCGCCGTTACTTCATTCCAAAAGGCGCAGCAAAGAGCGTTATATAGAGATTTATTTCTTTTTTTAGGCTTTTTTTTTTAACCTTTGGGCTATATTTATTGGGGTCAAAGACCATTAATTATTTATAATAATAAATTTTTTACTTGCTTTACGGTTTCAACACTTCTATCGTCTCGACTGCTTGTTCGTTTTCAGGCTGATAGAGGCCATAAGTTTACAAAGATTCCTGGTCTTTACCCATTTTCTTTGCTTTGCTCCGTGCCTTTCGGCCTCGCTTTTTATTCATTAACTAATTAAAACCATTGAACAAACTTGGTTGACAAACATAGTTTATGCGCTGCTAATGTGGCAGCTTGTTGCGCATTTGACAAACTCACACCATCCATTTCAAATAAGATTTGTCCCTCTACCACACGAGCAATCCAACCTGTAGAATTCCCTTTTCCTTTTCCCATTCTGACTTCGGTGGGTTTACTGCTAATAGGAATATCTGCGAAAACTCTTACCCATATTTGACCATTTCTTCGAAATTCTCTGCTTATAGCACGACGCGCTGCTTCAATTGCTTGATATGAGATACGACCAGCTTCACAACTTTTCATGCCATATTTTCCAAAACAAAGTTGTGTACCGTCTGCTTTGCAACCCTTAAATCTGCCTTTTTGATATTTATGAAATTTTGTACGTTTTGGATATAGCACAACTTGTCCCTTTTTTTTGTGTTAAAAATATGAAACCCACACTTTGACACCTAAAATCCCATAAGGAGTAGATGCTTGTGCTTTCGCATAATCGATTTGATTGGAAAATACATGTAAAGAGGTTTCACCGTACTTTTTGCATTCAGTTTTAGCTATTTCTGCGCCATTTAATCGGCCCGAACAACAAATACGGATTCCTTTAACATATTGGCATTTTTCAATCTCTTGAAATGTAGATCTACAAATTTGTCGAAATGATTTTTTTTGTTCTAGTTTCCAAGATATTTCTTGAGCAATTAGAGAAGCACTTTGATAAACAGAAGCTATTTTGACTGGCCTAATTAAGGTATTAGTTTTTGTTTGGTTAGATAAAAAAAATTGCATTTTTTTCCAATAATAATAACGACTGAACAAAGAGTGAACTTTCCTCCATTTAGCATCTCTTGAAATAAAGGGAGCACCAAAATCCAATATAGACCAGGGTTGACGAATCGGCTCTGTGTTTTTCATTATGTAATTATTAGCTAATGGCATGCCTTGCTCGCGATGGATTTGAAAACGAAGCCTTAAAAGGCTCTGTTTGTGCAAGCAGTGGAGGGCATTTTGGTGTGGGAACGTTAGTGCCCGGACAAAGCTGGGGAGCGCCGTGCGCAAAGCTAAAAGCTCTTCCGCGCTACGCATCTCTGTCCTTCTGGAATTAATATCTTCAGAGAAAAGCCAAACTGAATAAGCCGTTTGGATGTTCGGAGAAATTTCGGGTCTATTTTTTCTCGCAAAACCCACCTCATTCGCCAAGCGGATGAAGTGGGTAGAACCCCGTAAGGCTTCCACATAGGAGCCTTGCGCGGTTTTGTTCATATAGGTTAAGCCTTCTTTTTTCGAACAAATGTTTTTATTTGACAGAATAGAACGCATTCTTTTTTTCAAGCTGTCCTCTTTTTTTTTTGTCTCCTTTGTAATATATTTTTTAATTATGCTCCGTGCCGCCAAATTGGAAACTATGTTAACAATAGGATCAAATTGAATTCGGTTCTTTGAATAAAAGAAGTATTGCATGACTAAATGATTTAAAGGAGCACGCACAGCCGCGAAAATGGTCTGTGGAAATACATCGCTAATTTGACGCAAAGAGCCAAAACAAGAAAACGCATAGCTTTTTTCTGACATTTTTCTGTCATCATTCTCCAAAAAGGCATCGTTCCTCAAAGAAGTAGAGTTTTTGGAGGCCATCCAACCGCTGATCCGAAGTAATTGATCGATTTCGTGCATTGACGGTAACCTATGATTGTATCCATAGCGCCCAATCTTGACTTCGTTTCGCTGTATCTTTGTAGCGTCGTCAATACGCCTAATCAGCTTGACCGATTGTATTGCCCCAAGGCCTGTGTGTCTTGATCGGCTAAGTCGATCCAAAAAAAATACGTGAATGAATGTCCTTTTAGGAAAATGATGAATAATAAACTTACCGAGACGAAAGCCAAACGTTTTTCCCGTAGGTGGACGTATTAAATCAAAGTAATCTCTAAAATTTACATCTTGATACAACAATTTTCCATAATAATAATCACTAAACCAACTTGAATCTGAACTACGATTCAGATTCAGTCTGACTGAAATCGGATTTATTTTTTGCGCCATAGTTCACTATCGTACCTTTTTTTTTTGTTTTATTTTTGTTTTTGAGGGCGAAGCTCTCTTCCCAGAGGAAGAAGGTTTCCGTGTAGAAGCAAACTCTCCAAATTTATGACCAATCATTTCTTCAGTAATTTTCAAACCAACAGAACCTTTTCCGTTATAAATTTGTGCATAGCAACCGACAAATTGAGGCAAAATACAAGATCTACGTGACCAAATTTTCCATCTGATCTTTTTTTGCTTGAACAAGCAAGCATCCACAAAAGGGCCTTTCCATACAGATCGTGTCATAAACTAATTTCTGCGTTTTCTTACTACTGTTCTAAATCCACCTTTGGCGGGCTTTCCCCAAGGTGATACCGAAGGTCTACCTCCTTTTGTGCGTCCTTCACCTCCTCCATGAGGATGATCCACCGGATTCATAGCAACACCCCGAACAATGGGACGTCTGCCTAACCATCGGCTTTGTCCCGCTTTGTCAAGCTTACGTTTACCATGATAAAGATTGGACACTATCCCAACAGTAGCTCGGCATCGGGAATCTATGAGTTTGTCAACACCCGAAGGTAATCGCACAATACATTGTGGTGTATTTTCGAATTTCTTAATTATTTGAGCAAAGGTCCCTGCAGCTCGAATCAACTTTGCGCCTTGACCTGGATTCCATTCAATATTATGTATCCATGTGCCTATAGGTATAGTAGCCAATGATACGCAATTTCCTACCATTTGATAATATGAATCAAGTATGTTTTTATTCTCACTTGAAGCGTAGTCCCCCCCGGGGCGTAGCCAAGAAGCAGCCTGACTACGCTGCACGGGCTCTTCCATCCTGAGGGACCTTTGGCCTTCATTTGTTATGTGAACAAAGTGATTTCGGAACCGAAGGTCGTTATGGGCTAGCAAATTTTGGGAAGATTGATGTTGATCGAACGAAGTCAAAGGTTTAGACCAATCACAATTCATTATCGTCTTGCCAGCTTCTAACTGATCACTAGCTAATATATAAGTGAAAGGTGCACGATCTACTTTGCCCGCCTCAACCATTGGTCCTTTTTCGCTATGCTTAGGTTTAAAAGAAAAAAATATATTGGTTCTCCAAGAAAGCGCTTTGCGTTGGATTCTCTGCACCCCGCTATGCGTTTTCCACCTTCCGCTTTCATTTCCAGAAAACGTATTATGTCCTCCAAAGTCTTTCATTCGCAAAGCAAAGAAAGCGGGCTTTGCCCCGGCTAAGGCTATCCTAGATAAATCAAGAAAGCTACCGAAAGGGCCTAAAATTGCAGCCTCTCTCTTTGTCTCTGGGGAAAAAAGGGCAGAGAAAAAAACGGAATTTCTTCTCTGGGCTTTCCTGAACAAGGAAGAAAACGAAAATAAGAGGTCGAAAAAAAAAAGATTTTTTTCTCTCCGACCAAGAAAACGCCAAGCGTTTTCTTCTGTTTGACTATTGGCTGCCTCCGCTTGTTTCATTGCTTCAAGCCATCGTACTAAAGCAATCCAAGAAGAACGATTAGGATCATAGTCGATTCTTTGTACAAGGCCAATAGACGAAGTGCTCCGTTGAAAATCAATTTTCCGATGCAATCGCTTCGATCCACCTCCTCGATGAAAAACAGTAATACGCCCTGATGAATTTCTGCCAGCAGACTTTTTTTTTAAACGAAAAGTTAATTGTTTTAGTGTCATGGTGTATTTGCCTTTTTTATTTGTATCAATGTCTCATCTACGATGATTGATCGCCTGCAGCAAGGTTTGCTATCATCTTATAATAAGATGGATTGAACTACGACTAGATCATAGAGTTGCTGCGCCCTTCTCGCGCTTTTTCTTCACTTTTTTCTATGTATTCTTATCTCAGATTGTTTTCTGTATATAAGATCTTTTCTTTAAGCGATTCAATCTTGTGTGTGTCAAGTAGGTGCTCTAGGCTTGCATTCTTAAAAGATTTAATAACGATGCATTTTAGTTAGTCGTTACATCATGAAATTAGTGCTTTTTTAGGACATTACGTAGGAATGCCATAATCCTGATGGGCCGCGGGCGCTTTCATCGTTCCACCCGGCCCTGTCATTCGCTATGCCAAGGGTAAAGCAGACAGCAGAATGAAATATATATATATATTTTTTTTTACTGAGCTCTGTGACCTTTGCAAGCTTATTTTCTCTACTTATCGAAAAGGCATGGAGAAGAAAAACGCCAAGGCACCCTCTGCCTCTGTGCTCTTTGTTCATAAAACGAATAAAAAAGTGCGTAGCTCCGGAGAAGAAAAGCCTTAAAATAGTGCATTCCGTAGCAATTCGCTATGTATATACTTCTCCGCACGCTATGTTGATGAGTCATCATAGATGATTCAGCGGCGTTTTGAGTTTCGTGAAAAAAATCTTTTTTGGCTCCAGAAAATTAGGGCCCTTCCTACCTGTGAAATAGTAATTCTATCTATCTACCTCTCCAAAAACAATATCTTGAGTACCAATTATGGTAACAACATCTGATAGCATGTGATGTTTGGACATAAAATCAAGCCCTTGTAAATGAGCAAAACCAGGTGCTCTTATTTTACAACGATAAGGACGATTGGTTCCATTACTGACTAAAAACACACCAAATTCTCCCTTAGGTGCCTCTACTGCAGTATAGGTAGAAGAAGCTGGTACAGAAAAACCTTCTGTATAAAGTTTGAAATGGTGAATTAAAGATTCCATGGATTGTTTCATTTGAGATCGTGAAGGAGGACATAACTTACGATCATCCGCTTTAATCATGCCACTAGGCATTTGATTAAGACATTGCATAATGATTCGAATACTTTGTCGCATCTCTTCAATACGAATACAATAACGGTCATAACAATCTCCTCTGGTACCTACGGGTACATCGAAAATCAATTGGTTATAAACATCGTAAGGTGCTGATTTTCGCAAATCCCAGCATACTCCTGAGCCTCTTAACATTACACCACTGAATCCCCAATCCAAAGCTTGCTGTGCAGTAACAGTACCAATATCAACTAATCGTTGTTTCCAGATACGATTGTTGGTTAACATTTCTTCTATTTCATCAATACGAGAAGCAAATTGTTGTGTAAATAGAAAAATATCTTCACTTAAGCCCAAAGGCATGTCTTGTGCAACTCCGCCTGGTCGTATGTAACTGGCATGCATCCTGGCTCCTGAAACTCTTTCATAGAATTCTAAAAGTTTTTCTCGCTCTTCAAAGGCCCACAGGAACGGAGTTAATGCCCCCACATCCATAGCATGAGTAGTTAAAGCAAGTAAATGATTTAAAATTCGAGTTATTTCACAAAATAACACTCGTATATACTGAGCTCGTAATGGTACCTCACAATTACAAAGTTTCTCTACAGCTAAAGAATAAGCATGTTCTTGGGCCATCATAGAAACATAAATAGAGTCAAAATTTAATTGATGCCAGCTATGCCGTACACATTCACTCGCATCACATAATAAAGTGCTCCCTGAACCGTGTGAGATGGTCACCCATCACACGGCTCTCTAACTTGAGTTACCCTTAGATTTTAAATAAGCAAACCAGGATCGCAGCGTCATAATTAATGGTTGAGTTTTGACTTCAGAAGTATTTTCGCTTTTGGGTGATCAAGCTCTAGTTCGAATAAAGCGTCTGCCTGGTTTATGCGCTAGCGAACGAACCAAATATTAACGGACTTCCTTCGTTTCTTAAAAGTTGCGCATTCTGGCTTAATTTCTAAAGAATATGGAGTAGGCTGGTCTTCTCCGAACTGCTCAAGTGCGCGGCGTCAGTCTGCCAACTTAGGCTTCTTCCCTTTTGCTGATATCAGCGTTTTTCTGAAAAAACTCGCAGCAAAAAAATTTTTGAATATTTGAAGCGAGTAGGCAGGTACTACAAGCCCTCTGTCCCACGCATCTCTATCTAGAAAAATGTATGGTTCACCGGTTCCACCGAATGCTCCTATCTTTTTACAAGATTATGTGAGTGTGTAGTTATGCTTCAGATGCTTTGCTATATTCATATTGAATCGTAGTTTCTGTTTCTATCTCCGGTGTACTCGCTTTAGATCTTCGACACACAAAGAAAGACGTTATAGGAGGAGGCTGCACTCAGAAAACTGAAAGCTAGCAAAAAAAAATATTTTGCCTTACTTTGTTATCTTGCCAGAGGAAGCTTATTTTCCTTCTAGCCTAGCGCGCCCAGGTGATCATTCCGCTGGCATCTCTCATTCATGATACTTTCCATTTAACTGACACTCAAGGATGCAGTTGAAGATACGGCCAAGGGTTGGCTATTCCCAGTTATCTCCTTTTACGACATGCTGTCGTCGTCGCCATATTCTATATGTCGATTAGTCGTATCTGTTTTGCTGCGGGTTTCTGCAGCACCTCCAGAATGGAGGAGTTCATTCGATGACTTCGCGGTCGCCCTCTAAACGATCAAAATAAGGTAAAGCTTGAAGATAAGTTTTATACTCGATTAATTTTTCTGTGCCTCTAGTCGGGTAGGCGCCGATCTTTCGGCCGGAACCCCCCTAAGAACCGTACGTGCAAGTCTCCTCGCATACGGCTCACGCCATTTATTACAGGTAGCCCAAGATTCGATAAAAAGGTCTGAAGCCTGCAAAAAAAAATATATATATATATGCTATGCTCTGCAGCCGTTTTGGTAGCTTGGAAATTTGCATGCGCAAATTTGAGACTGCTTGTTTTCTTAGTTCATGGAATTCCATGAAGTTTAGGCAGCGCTATCTGGGGTGGGGTATCCAACACCCGCAGTCTTGCCCCGCGTTTCAACCACAGTGGGGTCCTACGAGCTACCTATTTTTCCTTTTTCTTCCAGCCTCGATTCGAACCTTTCCACTTCCGTTAAATGACCCGGCCTCCCTGGCTTGACCTTCCGGTTATGCTCTTGCAGCTCTACCGGTTCCTCCCCCGGTTTCCTCGTTGCTAGAATTTTCCCGTATGCTTTTGACGCAAGCTTTATCCTTTACGACTCGTTTCTTTGCCAGATAGTATTTGCCAGTAGTGCCGTCCTACCCGACCTAAGGTTTTGGCTTGTACCCTGTGTGGTTAGCCTACCCATTGTAAGGACAATAAATTGGCGGTTGAAATGGGACCTCAGGCCGGTTACATGTTCCGCTGTGCCGAGATGCGGAGGGGCTGGTCGTAATAATCACCCCGCAGGAATACGCGTGCGCCCTTGACGGGTACTCCAGGACCCGCCGACGCGTTCTCGTTTCCAAGAAAGCCCAGTGGTAAGTCAACCACAGTGGTGGTATTGACATACCCCTATTCATCTCTGTTGAGACCTCTAGTGTGGATAACGAGGCCACCTTCACGACCTTCTCCCTCCTTTCCCCTGAGCGATTTGCCTCACTTGAGGTGCCACAACAAAACGCCTTTTGCCCGGTGCTTATGACGCGGGAGTTGCCTCCACGCGCCACCCGTGGTGGGGAACAAGCAGGACATAGCTAGCGGCATAGGATATGCCGACTCGGCGTCAGCGGCTTCATGCCGCACTGAAGTAATCCAATATGCGGTTCCGCGCGTTCTACAACTTCTCCATTCATTTCTAATACTAATCGTAAAACACCATGAGCAGCAGGATGTTGAGGTCCAAAATTCAAAGTAAAATTTTTGATTTGTTTGGTTTTAGCCATATTTAATCATTTTTCTTTTTACAAAGCCTACAACCGGACTTGAACCGGAGACCTTTCCCTTACCATGGGAATGCTCTACCATCTGAGCTACGCAGGCCAATATATAATATAGCCACTGTTTGTATTATGTTAGAAAAATAGCGTAGTTGTTGCTGGCTTATACGAGGTTTCTGTTTCTTGGCTTGGCTGCTTCGCAGCCTGAAGGCCCGTGAAACCGAAACATCGTAGCTTTGCGAAGCAGGACACAGGAAGAAAAAATGCAAGGGTCGAAGACCGCGGCATGCATTAGAGCGCCAACTCTCTACTCGAGCATAGAACGCAGCCAAATATTTATCTTGCCAGCGTTGGAAGAACGCTACGTGTCCTCCATCTTTACCTTTAACACGTTTTATTACAAATTATTCAGTTTGGTTTTCAGATTCTTTTTTTCAAAGCCAAGTTAAAGTGCAAAGCATAACGAGATCTCCTGCAGCTATTATAAAGGGTAATTCATCCAAGCACTTATACTACTTTTCTACAATATACCACCTGTTTATTTGGAGACGATCGGAGTTGAACCGACAGCTTCATGCTTGCAAAACATGCGCTCTACCAATTGAACTACGTCCCCTACGGATAAGGTGGGATTTGAACCCAGGATACAGTATTGTTGTATTTGTCAGGATGGGCGGGGCCTCTCATGCTTTTCTCCTCCGGTTAGAACCACACGTGCTGCGCTTTGCGCCCACATACGACTTACGCAACCTATTAACCATGTTAACCCGCAGAAGGAATGTTTGACTCATTGGCTACTGGAAGATGTTTTATGTATATTGTGAGAAGTTAAGTGTAAGAAGCCTTCGGCCCTGCGGTCTATTCGACACTCTTCTAAGCTTATGCTTACTTGCTTTGCCAGGGTATCTCATTCTCATTATCAGATGTCCTTCTTTTAGTCGGAACTGCTATATTAATTAAGGGCAGAGCAAATAACGCGCAGTAAATCTTTCTATCTCATCATAATAGAGCTTCGCTCTTTTCACCGCTGGCTTCCTGCTATAATCGAACAACTCGGGGCGCCAATCTAATCCTTACCTTAACCTATGATATTTTCTATAGAAAATTCTATATAGAAAATTTTTCGGTTCCGCTAACACCGATTAAGATCTTAGATTCTTTTTGACAAGGTCTTTGTATTAGTTCTTTGCACTATTCATCCGTATAGCATAACTTTTTTTTCCAATCTCTTTACCCTAGCATTAGCTCAGTATGTAATCTTAACCATTATTCCATTATCCCTAAAGTTTCACACCTCGAGATTAGTTTTGACTTTTAACTGATTCAGTTACCAGTTCATAAAAAGAGATATATATCTCTCTTTCTAAACTGATTTTATAATAATTAATTTTTGAATCAAAAAATTACCGGGAAAAACGGGATTTGAACCCGCGACTTCTGGCGTGACAGACCAGCACTCTAACCAACTAAGCTATTTTCCCAAACATAATGAATCATCGTAGATGATTCATCGGGATCTTTCCATTCTACTGGCTTACGTACGTCGGTAGAAACCGGAAGTATCGTTCAAGCGAAGCCACAAGTCTAATGGCTGCGCGGCTCTCTGCTTTGCACTGAAAGGCGCTTTTTCGCGGTTAGTCGACCTGTGGCCTTGCATGCGTTAGGCCAATTACGCAGTAATAGCCAATAAGCCTGAAGCGCTTCGGCCTCTACTCGCTATGCTAGTGGAGCCGTATGGAACCAGGGCACCTTTTAAATGAAATGTCCACAGTAAAAAAAAATATATATATTTTTTTTCTCATGATCATCTTATAGTTCAGATTGTACCATAAACTAAGAAAACGCTATGCGTTTTCTGCGTTAGTTGGCCCAACAATAAGCAAAGCAAAAAAAGCGATAATATATATTACCATAACAAAACGGCGGTCCTGTTGTACAACTAATAATAAGACAGTTTTGTTGTAGTAGTACAACAAAACATTTTTTTTGTTGTTACAACAAAAACACTGTTCTGTGCTATCTTTTTATTACAGATCTAACTAACTTAAAAAAAGAAATATTTTTTTTGCCTTGGGTAATAACGGACTTGAACCGCTGACTCTCTCGGTGTAAACGAGGCGCTCTACCAACTGAGCTAATTACCCTAATATGCTAAATAATCAATTAAAAAAGAATACATCATGATTAGTTTCTTTTTTCTCAAAGGTGTTCACTTTTTACCAATTGCTTGACGCTTTATTTTATTGCACATCACGTAAATTAATCTTTCACAGCTACGCCACCAAAGTGGTTTCTCCAGCCAGCCTATTGCTTAAAGTAAAGCGGATAAAAGGCCGGACCCGAAAGTAGGAGCGTAAGGCTTGAAGATAAAAAGCATAGCAAAAAAATCTTTTTTTTCTCTCTATTACCACTTTTTTTTATATAGCATAAAGCATCGACAAAAGGTAGATTGCGCTAATCTCTTTATTGATTGTATATAATTGAGTATACTATGTAATTAATATATAATGCCTTTTTTTTCATTTTGTCAGAAAGAGCGCGGGGGAAGCAAAGCATATTATTCAGAAGCTCTTTGGCGAGAGGAAAAAGTAGGAAAACTACCTTCACCTTTCATTCGTTGTGCGAACCCTCCCAGCCGCTTTTTCAGGCTTCCCCCATCGCAAAAAGACTATTCTATTATTTTCAGGCATTCACTGTACGGGAACAGACAGTCATTGTTCCGCGAAACGCTTTACTATTTTTACCCGATAGGGTAAAAATAGTAAACTACCAGACAGAACAAAAAAATCAAACGCACGAAAACAAACTAATTTGGCAGCGCCCTGCTCGATTCGTTTGACGTCCCAGCATCCTTTCAGTTAATTTTATCCGAGAGCCGGTGCGGCCTCACGGGCTCTCTTGCCGTGGGCTGCACTTTGTTGGCGTAGCCAACAAAGGCTCCGAGAGCTCAATAAAGTTAATGAATGACTTATTATGCCTACTTATCGAGGTTTATCCCATTTTGTTTACACGGCGATGGAAGGAATGCTAAAAGCTTGCCAAACGATAAAAGCAAAAAAACATGTTTTTTTGCTTTTACCGTTTTGCAAGCTCAGAAATTGCCGGGTTACTCCCAATCTAAAGCGCCCTTCTTCCATTCGTATAAAAATCCAATCGTCAAAATCAATAAAAATACTATCATAGACCAAAATCCAAACAAACCAATCTTGTTAAGAGAAACTGCCCAAGGAAATAAAAAGGTGACTTCCAGATCAAATATAATAAATAGAATAGAAACGAGATAAAATCGTATATCGAAACGACTTCTGGCATCATCAAAAGGATCAAAACCGCATTCGTAAGCTGACAATTTCTCTGGATAAGCCGAATTAGAAGAAGAAGCAAATAGAAAGGAAACACCGATTAAGATCAAAGAAAATAGCAAACTTATTACTAAATAGACACAAATAGGTGCAAATTCCATAAACCAAGAACCACTTTTTTTTTTAGGAGAATAGTTCCAATGGTAGAACAATGGTCTCCAAAACCACAGGTTAAGGGTTCGAATCCCTTTTCTCCTGATTACACCAGCTATAATTTGGTGAAGGGCGAAGCAATCATCGAAAATGATTGATTCATTTTAGAAGAAAGAAAAGACTGATGCAAACATCTATCTAAGCGCGAGCCCGGATAGTGGGCAAAGATAACGCATACATAAATAATATCTAATAGTGCAAATACAAAGGCGTAAAGCCCTTTTCCTACGAATAGTACATTAGAAGAAGAAGCGTTCTATATATTCAATTTTGTTAATGTTTTGTTGCGTTTTTGTTTTTTTCAAATCTACAGTTAATGTGGGGATGGAGGGTTTTCGAGCTTCGCTCGTATGACGAAGCCCTACTAGGGGCGTAGCCAGAGAGCGGAAGAAAAAAAATTGGCTGCGCCCTGGCCGCTTTCACCCTCCACCCGGAAGCACGGAAACAAAACCTGCGGCCTGAAAATTTTTTTCTAGTTTCATTTTTTTAAACTGAATGAGTTGCTAAGAAGCTCTGTGTAAATTTTTGACAAAAAGCAGCCAGTTGACTATTAATCTGCTCAGTAATGTTTTTTTGTTGTACGATAGCAGAAAGTATATCTGAGTCTATAGACTTCAAAAGCTCATGTTCATATTGATTAATGCTCGAAATAGGAATTGAATCTAAATAACCTTTGACAGCTGCATAAATAACCACTATTTGTTTTTCAATAGGAATTGGGCTATATTGTGGTTGTTTAAGAACCTCTGTTAGCCTCGCCCCACGATTTAATAAATATTGAGTAGCAGCATCAAGGTCTGAACCGAATTGAGCAAAAGCGGCTACTTCACGATATTGCGCCAATTCTAGTTTTAAGCTACCGCATACCTGTTTCATTGCTTTTAACTGAGCCGCAGAACCTCGAGAGTAGGGTTCGCACTCATCTCTAGGCGCTAGCACAGGATATAGAACCCGGCTCCCTCTCAAAGAACCGCGCGCGATAGTCGCCTATCACACGGCTCCCTTCTCCCGAAACCTGTCACTTATAGACGAGGACAATCAAATCATCAATAATATTTTGTCCGTGTGTAGTTTTTTAGAATGTTAAACACGCAAAGGGATTTGCTTCCTATTGAATGCTAGTTTATTATCTTGGAACTGTGCAGCATCACTCTCTTCCTTAGTGGTCTTATAGCCTTTGCTTAAGTCTTATGGCGTGAGCTTAAAGGCCGCCTTGATGGCTGTTTATAATATCTGGTCTCTGGCGCTGATCATTGTAAGCGGTCTTGTCTCCCCGGGTTCTGCCGATTTTGGGATGTTTACCTGTTTCGCGGGTATTTCCCTGCGCGCAGTTGTTCCGCGATGTGCTCGAATCATCTTTGATTAACGCGGATAAGAAGTTGATTTCCTCCCTGGAAGATCTCCCATTCGTCATCCCCTCTTTTTTTACGAATTTAGATTTAATGCGTTGGTACGCTGCTATGAGCGCATGTGGGTCCGTTATTATGTTGACGATTTTTTGATATTTTACGTCGACGTTAGGTTTCAGTTCCCGAATTCGATCGGCTGCAGCCTCAACTCGGGCAGGAGAAGCAGGACTTTCCTGATTCTCAGTTTTATCCATCGCCGAACCAACGAGGTTCCCCCCTCGTAAGTTTTTGTGGTGGTTCCACTGGGACCGTACGAATCGCGGCCTTTCCTCATGAATAGGTCCGGATTCCCATCGGGAGTTCCCTCTAGGTATTTAACGATTTGTAGAGCCTTGGTTGACTCGTTCATCGCCGTGGAGTTCGTGTGTTTTCCGACGCAGGGTTCCCCTTTTCCCTCTCGTGTAGTAGAAGTACTCATGCTGCAGACGGCACATATCCCAAGTTCACGCAGGTAGAATCCCGGGTGTCTTCCCTCTGAGAGTAGGGCGACCATCATCGAGGTTTGTTTTCCTGAACTTCCGATAGTTAGTTTCTGACTTACCGGCTTTCGACCCAGTTATAATCGAGTAAGGCAGATTACGCGCTGAGGGATCCTACGCAGAGCTTTCCAACTCCAGCGATCCCATGTAAATCTCACCCCGCTCACACGACTTACAGATAATCCTACATTAATAGCAGGTCGAATTCCACGATAAAAAAGTTCTGTTTCCAAAAAGATTTGTCCATCTGTAATGGAAATAACATTGGTCGGAATATAAGCAGATACATCTCCAGCTTGTGTTTCAATTACAGGTAATGCAGTCAAGCTACCTGCACCAGTTTGGTCTGACATTTTAGCGGCTCTTTCTAATAAACGAGAATGTAAATAAAAAACATCTCCAGGGAACGCCTCACGACCTGGTGGTCGACGTAATAATAATGACATTTGTCGATATGCCACTGATTGTTTTGAAAGGTCATCATAAATGATTAATGCGTGCATTCCATTATCCCGAAAAAATTCTCCCATAGCGCAACCTGAATATGGTGCCAGGAATTGCAAGGGAGCAGGATCCGAAGCAGTAGCTGCTACAATAATGCAATATTCTAAAGCACCTGCTTCTGAAAGAATCTTAACTAATTGTGCCACGGTTGAACGTTTCTGTCCAATCGCTACATACACACAATACAATTTTTCACTATCCGAGGTGCCCTGTGTGTTGATTTGCTTCTGGTTCAATATGGTATCAATAGCGATAGCAGTTTTTCCAGTTTGTCTGTCTCCTATTATAAGTTCTCGTTGACCACGACCTATAGGAACCAGGCTATCTACTGCTTTTAATCCTGTTTGCATGGGTTCGTGCACAGATTTACGTGCAATAATCCCGGGAGCTTTAACTTCTACACGCTTTCGTTCTGCAGCGCTTAAAGCACCTTTTCCATCAATAGGTACTCCTAAGGCATCAACCACACGACCTAACAAGGCTTTTCCTACAGGAACATCCACAATAGATCCAGTGCGCTTGACAATGTCTCCCTCTTTAATGGCAGTATCACTACCAAATATAACAATCCCTACATTCTCATTTTCTAGATTCAAAGCCATTCCTTTCACACTGCTGGCAAATTCAACCATTTCTCCAGCTTGAATCTTGTTTAATCCATAAACACGTGCAATTCCATCTCCAACTGATACCACTCGACCGATCTCATCCACTTGCAATTTGGTGTAGTAATTGGTAATTCTTTGTTCTAATAATGTAGATAGTTCTGCTCCAGCCAACTTATTTCCAGTTAATTTGTTCATAAATTAATAAAACCTTCTACCAATAAATTAAATAATTCCACAATCTGAACCTTCAGATTATGTCCAATTTATCATCTTAAATGATAGATCAAGACGGGAAGGGGGGAGGCATTCATTGGCCAAGCTCCTTCAAGCTAATAAAACATAAGGAAAAGAAGATGAAAGGTAAAATAGAGAAAAAATTTTGGGGCATTTCTATATATTCTTTTTTATTCTTTTCTTTTTCCTTTTTTTTTTCTGTCAAGCCAATAAAGTAGTGGAGGCCCACTTTATTCTTTCGAATCCTCATCACCCGAGCGCGGCGTTTCCAGAAAAAAAAGGTCAACACTCCCGCTGTTTTAGATCGAAAAGACCGAGTTTGGTTCAGACAGGCAAAGCGGATTATTCAGCATGCCATAGAACTGAGCCGAGCATGCAATTACTACGAAATTGAATATTATTAAGATGGCTGTAAGCAAAAATTATTTACTTTTTCCTCGATTTGTCACTACGCGAACTTTGTTCCCAAGGACTAGCAAAATCAAAATAGCGAAATTCTTGGGTCATCTCAATAGGCTCAGAAACCACACGTTTCTCTGAATCATCATAACGGACTTCCACATATCCACTTAAAGGAAAGTCTTTTCGTAATGGATGACCCTCAAAACCATAATCTGTTAATATACGGCGTAAATCAGGATGATTAGAAAAATAAACACCAAACATATCCCAAACTTCTCGCTCCCACCAGCCGGCTGACGGAAATATATTGACTGCCGAACAAATTGGAGTTATTTCGTCCACACTTGTTTGTATACGAATGCGTGAGTTATATTGAATACATAGAGTCAAGAATTCCATCACAGAGCCGCAGTTTCCCTATGCATTCTCTCAATATAATAAAGTGCTCTCCGAACCGTGCGAGATAGTTACCCATCACACGGCTCTCCAACTCAAGTTCAACTAAGGTTGTTTGTAATCATATGGCTCTAAGCGTGGGCTTTCCCGGCGAAATAATCGATTTTTTACGTACATGGAGCATCCGTGGCCTTGCATTATAGCAAAAACTAGCAGCATATATGGCTTCCAGAGGTGATGTGCCCTCATATTATTGTGGTAATTTTTGTAGGCAAATGAGTTATGCAATTCGAGCGGGCTTTGCCTTTCTTATATAATTTGTATATGTTTTAGCCAATGAAATACATAGTATGTAGCTTAAGCGCGGTGCGTTATACATTGGTTTTTAGAGTTTGCCAGATGCTACTAATTGACAGGGCAAGGTAGAATGAAGGTTAATGCTCACTACTGAATAGCTTTAAAGATACTGAAGCTAAGCAAAACAGGGTTTCGGGTTACTTCATTTATCATAAAATCGCCAGAGGGTTTATCATTTTACACATATTGACAAGTAAGCTAAGCCCACCAGATTGATGGATTCTATATATTATCTAATTGCCGCCATATTGTTGTAAAAACTTGTAGGTATATTCTGAATTGCAACTAGTAAGATATCCAAGGAAAGAAATTTTATTAATTTTGGTTCAGGTTATTAGGGTCTTATCCAGGTCAAGCCTAAGCTAAAGCCGTACTTCAATAAATCATGTAACCAAGTCAAGTATCTTTTCTGCCAGAGCTCGTGGACCAATTACTCTAAATAGTAAAATCATCTGTGAAACACACGCTTGCGGATGGCCTAGACCGAGGTTTCTTACTGTCTCAAGTATGGCTCTATGTATCGCAGTGTGGCCGAGGAAAGCTACATAGAAAAAAAAATTATTTGCTGCACGCTTTTAGCGTTTTTTGCTTTAAAATGTAATTCGAAGTGGATTACCTAGTCCTCCAGTGTTTATGGTACTTTGATCAAAGTGCCACATATAGTAGGTTTCCTAAAAGCATCATTATTCAAACCTTGATTAGGTAAAAGCTTTTTCTAGGCGGTAATCCACAGATTGATACTCTTTATAAGCTGAAAAAGGCTTTCTGTCTGGAACTGCTCTTTATGACAATGTTTCCAAAAAACATGCAGACGATTAGAATATGTCGAAGCAGCAAAAAAATCTATATTTTTTTTAACTGCTTAGTCTCATCCAAGCTCAATCTCGGTCCCTTCGTGCTGCTTGAGTACGCAACGTACCCCCCTTGGCTAGGAGGGGGTACGTCGATTTAGGCTCCTTCCCCTCCGTCATACAGTGCCAGCGCTTTCTTTTCGCTTTCTAGCAGCACTTCCTTCCTTCGTTCACATGGTTCTCGAAGCAAAGACTAGGCAGGTACTACGAGCCCTCTGTCCCACGCATCTCTATCTAGAAAAATGTATGGTTCACCGGTTCCACCGAATGCTCGTAATTGGATGCTCTTGGGCATCTTCGCGCAGTGCGCTTCAGGTGCTTTAGATACCCTTAAGTGCTGTGCCTTTGAAGCTTCGCCCTTTACTTCAATTTTTATGAGCATAGCAAAAAGAAAAAAAATACTTTTGGGGATCTTGGTTCCTTCGTTGTCCTGGTACGATTGTCACTAAGCTCCGTCGTACGAAGAAGACGCTATGATACTTCATTCGAGTCTTGCCTAATGCGCCCGGGCTAATATCCCACCTACACCTCACGTTTACGAATGAAAAAAAAAGAAATAAATTTTTTTTCCCGTTCAACTGCGTTTTAAAGACACGGTTGGGTATCGCCTACGGGTTGGCTATTCCCTGTGATCCCCTTTCACGACAGGCTATGTTCCCCATTGGAAGTTCGTCCTGTTGGGTGTCTCTAGCGGTATATCCGTCAAATAAGTCGTGGCCGTTTCGTTGCAGACTTCTACAACGTCTCATTCGTTTGATACGAATGAGCACTTTATTCGGTTACTTCGCGGTCGCCCTTAGTAAATTATAAACTACTTCAAATCTTTGTTTTCGAGAAGGATAATCAACTCCACAAATATCAATTAAGACCTGAAAACGTGTATTGGTATGATATTTCAAAAACCATAATAATTGAAATAGGTAATCAGGATTGGTATAGAATATATTTTCATGTTTTGATTTTTGAAATTGATGTATCCATTTTGGTAAAGTAGCTATCAGAGATTTGAAAAACGATTGGTTATCCACAAATCGTCTCTTTTTTTCTAAAAAGTAAACACATTAGAACATGAGTTAAAGAGCGAAGCATATTTTAATATTACAAAAGCGCGAAACGTCTAAAAGCTGGGAGCTTTGCTGATCTTGGACACTTACTTTATTGATGTGATCTGGCAGAATTTACGAAGGACGAAGCTTGCGCTTCTCAAGCCTTTACCTACTGCAGCCATTTAGAGAGCCACCTTAATGACTTAATTAGCCAAGGACTCGCTCACGAAAGTCTTAGGCCCAAAGTTAGAATCTTTGTATAGCTTACATTAAAAAGCTTCACCCTTTAACTTGCGGGGGCAAGGAATAATAAAAAAATTATTAACTGAATAGAAAAATGCAAAATTGGGCGCAAAGCACAGCACAGTGAATACGTTGTGTAGCATTTAGTCTCTAGTGCAAATGTTAAAATGTTACAGAGTGCTCTGCTACGAATTTAACCGATTCGAGCTTGTAAACTTGGTAAACTTGATAAATCCGGAAAACATGAAGCAAAAAAAAATATAGATTTTTTTAGAAATGGTTTTTCATAAAGCCGCAGTAGATTATTTACTTGCCCGCAATAAAGCAAGAAAAAAATCAGAATAAACAACCAACCAAAATCGAAATTGAAGTATAAAAGATCCTAGAAACGAATAGAGTAATTTATTTTTTTTTTTCTATGTGTTATATTCTATTTTGAGACTATGCTATGAAACTTTTTCATGGCATCTCTTCTAAACCATCAATTAAGTAAGATAGAAATATACGAAGAACTGAAATAAGCTAAAAAAACAGTCGCGGGATCCGTGAACTCTAAAGGGATTAAAGCCATCCACCAAGTGGAAAGCTCTAACCGATTCGTTATCAAGTAAGGCTCTCGACCAATAGCAGGAGATTCGCGCCGTGCTACTGCCAACTCATCCTGGCTGTCATAAGGAGCGAGCGGTTACTCAGCTGGGAGAAGCTTCTTCGCTGGGCGGTAAACAGCACCGGCCCTCGAGCACGATGTTGGGCAGGACCGGTCGCCCGGGCCGGGCATTGCTACCGTACTTATTAAGCTTCGAGACGCCTCTATGACTTTATTTTGCTATAGGCCGTCATTGCTGTAGAAGCTACAAAAGCCTTAATGACTGGGGTTCTAATACCAAAAACAACTTTTTTAATAGCCGCCGCCGTGCCAACATCATAACAGAATATATAATGATAATTTCTCCGGAAGACTCGACGAAGTCAATTCAATTTTGCAATGTGCTAAATCATCAAATTTAATTGAAACAGTAGACGACAACTATTCGGATGATTACGCGCTTACTATAATAAGACTAGCGGAACGCAAAAAACGTCTATGTCCGGTATAAAAAAAAAAATTCCCAGTATACTGCGCATAAAAGTAGCTAATTGATACGTTCTAGGCATAGACGTTTTTTGCGTCGTAGCTGGGTCTGGTGTGGAATCAGCAAAATCTCGGCAGATTAATGAAGAGATAAACGAAACGAAATCAATGGAAAAAAAAAGACGGCGGCACGTCTGGGCCATAATACCCTCTTCTACTATAACTTCTCTAGCCAGGGCGTAAGCTCCAATAAATTTAGTACGGAGATGCCGCAGCGCAAAACCTCTCCTTTTCTCTTAATCTGTTTGTCAAAATCTCTTGTGAACTATGAGCAGATAAACTTCGGCGAAGTCTCATAGGTCAAGAATTCTGGACAGAAACTTTGTTTGATCCGGAATTCTTGACCGACGCTGGATTCCTGAAATATTCGCTGTAATTGCTAGAGCAATCCCGGCAAGGATACTTGTTCAAATCCTCTATAATTTTTTTTCCAATTTTTACAAAGTGCGATGATAGGTTTGAAAAGTGGTGCAATTAAAAACACACCACTAATTAATGCAGAAATAATAGGTAAAAACCGGATACGGGAATTTGGTAATAAGACGGTTAATAAATTGATGGCTTTTCATTTCACAACATAAATTGAATTCTTAAAAATGTGGGAAAGCTTACGAGGACTTAAGTCCTCGCAAACATTAGAATTTTGGATTAATCTAGCTTCTAATTCGCCGAGAATGGGCGTAATAGCAAAATAAAAGAAAAAACCAACTGAAGCAATTTGTCCAATAGTAACATATGGTGCTTCCACAGGTTGACATCCAATCCAGCCTAAAAGTAGGCAATCTGCCAAAAGCAACCAAAATAATTTTTGGTGAATTGGTCGAAAACTTGAACTACGTACATACGATGTATTAATAAACGGTAAAGCAAATAATGACACAAAAACTAGTCCTATGGCAGCTACACCCCCTAATTTGTTAGGTATACTTCGAAGAATCGCATAAACTGGTAAGAAATACCATTCTGGCACTATATGAGCCGGAGTTGACATAGGGTTCGCGGGTATGTAGTTGTCGGGATGCCCCAAAACATTAGGTGCATAAAAAATAAAAATGGAAAAAAAAATGGCAAAAGCTACCCAACATACTAAATCTTTTACGTACATATAGGGATAAAAAGCTATTTTATCCACAGAAGAATTGATACCCAATGGATTATTAGAGCCATATTGATGTAATGCAGCAAGATGAATAATAGCAGCGGCAGCTATTAGAAAAGGAAGTAAGTAATGAAGGCTAAAAAAACGATTTAAGGTAGCATTATCTACCGAGAAACCACCCCAAAGCCAAGTTACTATAGTGTCTCCTACCACAGGTATTGCACTAGCTAAGCTCGTAATGACTGTAGCTCCCCAAAAACTCATTTGCCTAAATTTCCCCAAACCATGTCTTTTCTACATCCTTTTTAGACTTTATAGATGAATGATGTCAGGCTCCACCGCTTTTTTTTCATTTCAGCATTTCACTCAGAATATCGAGCAGCGATTTAAAGTCTTTTTTACTAGAATTAGCCCTGATACGAAATTTTTTCTGCAGTATTTTGGTAAAACTATTTGTATGAATAAGGCCCGCGCGCTCTTTGGCCTTATCATCCATAAGCCAATAGGCTAATGCTCCAAGAGTCGAATAGTCAATAATTTTCTTAGAAACTCTCTTAACTGCAAAAAAAAAAACAGGAACCAATTAAAACTAGCCGAGGTTTTGATTTGAAATCCTAGATACTGGCGGGCCTTCGGCCTTACTATTATTCGTTAAATTGGGTGTTACTCAAATATCCCCGGAGCAAGAATTGAAAGTAAACCCTATTATCCTGGATCTGTTATGGCAAAAGGTTACAAAGCTGCTTAAGTAAGGCTTATAAATAAAAACTTAATATACGCCTTAAATAGACCAGACCATAAGAAGACTCCAATAGGCCTCCGGCCTTTATTTATTCATTCATTAGAGTGAAATAGACATGACTTTTTAGAGAGAAACGGGACTATATATTTACCTAGCCAAAGATCGATGATAGACTAGGCACCCCACGTGTAGTCTCTGAGGAAATCTCTATGCTATTTTTTCCAAGGCCGAAGACGCCTATTCTTGTGTAGCAAAAGTTTTCCTGCGGATTGTCTATGATGACATGCTAAGGATTTTTACTTAGAATTTAAACCCACACAAGACAGCAAGGCTAAAATTTTAGGGATCGCCACCAAAAATCATCCATTTCGCGCCTTCCATGGGAGAAAAGTACCTTAGTAATAAAGAGTTTCCCGCATTTAGTGGGGTTTTTTATCCTCCTATTAGTAGAAGGAGGGGCCAAATTGACCCCACGGTAGTACGTATCCTATAAAAGCTGTTATAATCATTAAAAGTAAAATGACAACTCCAAGACACCAAACTAATTCCCTAGGACTCGAATAACTTCCATAATATAGACCACGAAAAATATGAAGATAAACCACAATGAAAAACATACTTGCCCCATTAGCATGCATATAACGAAGCAACCAGCCGCCTTTCACATCTCTCATGATGTGTTCTACGCTTAAGAAAGCTAAATCCACATGAGGCGTATAATGCATAGCTAAAAAAACGCCTGTAATTATCTGAATGAACAAGCAAAGACCAGCCAATGAACCAAAACTCCACCAATAACTTATATTGCTTGGGGTTGGATAATCTATCAAATGATTGTTAAATGTAGAAAATATAGGTTGTTTAAGAATCGATAGTCGTCTTGCCATATGAATGTTTCGTGCTTTCTCGTTTTCGCGGATCATGGAAACTTTGTGTTCTTCATGATTAACGCAATCCATCATGGGCAGGATTTACCCATCATTACAAGGCCTTAGATAAAAAAAATATATATATATATATATTTTATTCGTTTTGGAACGCTCAAAGAGAGAGAGAGGCTTGGCCTCTCTCTCCTTCTCTCAAAGCCTGCATTTATGAAGTTAATAGAACGAATAAAATATATTATTTTCTATTTCTTCTAATCAATAATCAATTCATTTGGTTTTTTAGCTGCTATTTAACGGAGTTTTTTTTAATTAAAAATATATATTTTTTAGTTGCACTGCAGTGAAATTGTTCAATGAATTAAGGGAGCCAGTCAAAGGCTACTAGAACACCAGATACAAAAACTACCCAAGCTAATGATAAAGGTAAGAATACTTTCCAACCAAGCCTCATTAATTGGTCATAACGATATCGTGGAAATGCTGCACGAACCCATATATATACAAACAAAAAGAAAAGAACCTTGATACTAAACCAAATCGAACCCGGAATCACATAAAAAATAGGAATATCTAGGATGGGCAGCCAACCTCCTAGAAAAAGCAATGTACATAGACTAGGAGAGTAAGGGTGTAGCTTCGTGGCCCCTTGGGGCCTGAGAATAATAAATATTCACACCCTTCTCAAAGAACCGTACATGAAACTTTCGCGTCATACGGCTCCGTTCTGGAAATCTGGAGTCTCATCCCCTCTAACCAAAGCTACGCTTAGGTTTTCGAATCACGAAGGCCTCGCATGGATGTTTGAGTGTGGATGATCGGCACAGAGCGGGAAAAATTTCTTTTCCGTCAGATTTTAAGCTGCTTGGTTTAGACTGGATTCGCTCATAATAAGGCGCGAGTAGTAGTCTATTGTCCGCAATAATATAGGTGCTGCGCTTTGCGCCCTAGTGATTTGGGCTCGCTACGCCCGATTTTCAGACTAATGTCCACCACCGCCGCTGAGTTCTATCTCCCAGAACCAGAATGATTATCCCTGTTCAATGGGTTTACATTCATCCCCGGATATGGGGTACTGTTTCCTTCCCCTGCCACCCTTGTAGCTGTCATCTGTAATTCGCGCAGGTGTGTTCGCACCCCCTGGATGAGACGAGAAGTTTTTTCTCGCAGCAACCCTCCCTAGTTCCAGACCTAGGAGCGCACTTTCCCGTATGAGCATTCGGTACACGTATAGGTCTGGGGAAAAGTTACGAGGTACCCATTTAGTTAGGGTATCTCCCTAGTCTTAGATAGGTCGTCCGATGAGTTCGCGTTTCGTTGTTGTGCTGACACACCAGGCTACCCTTCTCCGAAAGCTTCGCAAGCCTACTGGTCTTCAGATCGCTCAGAAGGATTTACTGCACAAGGCCCTTAAAAGGGCACTGGCTCCTGCAGAGGGCCGCAACCCAACGAATGTCAGATGCAAAGCTCCACACCTCATTAAGATCATATTAGCATATTCCCCTAAAAAAAAAAGAGCAAAACCCATCGAAGAATATTCTACATTATAGCCCGCGACTAATTCAGCTTCTGCTTCTGGTAAATCAAAAGGAGCTCGATTAGTTTCTGCTAAACAAGAAATGAAGAACATAATAAATACGGGAAACAAGGGCACAGCAAACCATATCTGCTTTTGCGCGATTACAATCTCACTAAAATTACGAGAACCTACACAAATGAGTACGGTGATAATAATAAGACCGATAGAAACTTCATAAGAAACCATTTGAGCTGCAGATCGTAATGCTCCTAGAAAAGCATATTTAGAATTACTGGACCAGCCTGCTGTAATAATACCATAAACGCCTAAAGAAGATATAGCAAATAGATAAAGTATACCTACATTTAAATCTGACAATACCATACCATAATCAAAAGTAGGGGTCGGAGATTTCCCCGCCCTCCGAACCATACGTGACAGTTTTCCGTCATAAAGCTCTCCGCCACTGATTTACTAAAGCACATCAACAAAAATCTATATATATATATATATATATATTGACGCACTTTACGAGGTACTTATTGAATGAGATCGTAGCAGCATTATTGTGTCTGCTATGACCAACCCGTCTTCTCAGAAGAGTTGAAGCGTCGCCGCCTTCACCACATTTGTGGCGCTCTACCATCGGATCATGACTGCCGCCCTTCAGTACCTGGCTTGGTCGATTTCCCTATTTACTTACTATAGCGGCTCCGCCGACCCTCTCACTAGAGAGTAGGTCGATCCCGTGATTGCGTCTTCGACTTTTTTCACCTGTTTGTCGAGGTAAGATGTCCGCATAGTATTATTCCCTTACTGAGAATGCCCCCGAAAATCTTTCTTTTTTTCCGTCTTCGGCCTCCGTTATACCTACCAAAAGAACCGATTCCAGGACCAAGTCGTTACCCGCTGGCTTGGTGAATGCTGTCGTTCAGCAGCTACGTAATTCGGATTCGTCAGCCTCATCAACCCCAACAGTATCTTCCGAGTCGTCCTTTGAAATATGGGTTGTGACTTGGTTTCCCAGATGCTTTTCCACGCGCATTGCGGCAACGCTACCTCTGGGTGATTTACTCCATTAACGCAGACTAGAGATCGGGCACCAGGATATGCCCCATAGCGACGAAAGCACCTTGCACGGCGCGCGGTATAACAGCCCAAGCAACCAAACTTAACATAAATGTAATTACGGGAGCCATTAGAAAAATAAATAAATTAGCACTACTTGGTAAAATAGGTTCTTTTATCATCAATTTCAAACCATCTGCTAAAGGTTGTAACAATCCAAACAATCCCACAACATTAGGACCCTTTCTACGTTGCATAGAAGCCATTATTTTACGTTCAGCTAGAACTAAGAAGGCTACTCCTAGTAAAAGGGGTATTATTATTCCAAGTATTTTCGCTAAAATACCAATGATATACAGTCTCATTTTGTTGCCTTTTTTTTCTAGAATAAAGTTGTGAAATGTCATAAGAATTATGAACATGACACCAACATTCGCTATGGCCAGTGCCACAGACACCTACCGCGGAGCTATATATAGATTTTTTTGCTCTATATATGGTTTACGGCTCCTTGCTTTTAGGCATTGACAAAACACTTGCGCGAGAAGAATGCATTCATTTCTCTTTTTCCATGTTCAATCGAAGAACCGGCTTTTCAGCCTTTCCAAAGCTTTGATTCAATTCGGGCTGATCCAACAAGCTCGTAAAATCAACTAGGCCGCGGAGCATAGCATATTTTTCTACTGATTAGTAAAACAAAGAAAAAAATATATATATATTTTTTTTTCTTTGTTTGCAAAACCAACCAAATGCTACGCATCTTTCCAAAATACATATAAGCATTTCCTATAATTAATGAAGTAGTTTTATTGTTTAGTGCATCTAGCCCATCTATTTTAATATGTATGTAAACTTTACATAATGCCACGTTTTATGAACGAAGCGGTCGAGGCCAGACAGACACGAAAAGGAGGGGGAGGGGGGCGCGCGGGTTCTCACATAAGCCGCGCACCCCCGCAGGATGGACGAAGAAGACCACAAAGCTATATTTATTATTCGGTTCCCACAAAAAAAATGTTACTGGTATACCATCAGCACAAAGCTTCTCCAAAGCGCTGCGTAAGCAACACCCTAAGCAAACCGGCCTAGGACAAGCACGCGCGTGCCGCGCGGCCTTGGTCAACCACCTTCTTCGCTTTTCTTATGCAAATCTAACGGTCGCTTTTAAGCAGCTAGGGTTTTATCCATTCAACTGCTATTAGAAAAAAAGGCAGGTTGCATATTACGTGATAGGGCATAGCAAACATATTCTTTTTTCAGCGACAAGGTCGGGATGCTTTTTATGCCCTCTGGATTGACATCATAATGCCCCTTATAGACCTCAAGCTTCCTCTTAGAGTAATAATTAAGTTATTGATAACTTTTAAGTCTATCAAAATATTTGCCTCGTGACATCACCAGTATATGGATACCTTCCTTCTAAAAAGTACTAGGATCCATATTAGAATCGCTAGAATTAATCACGAATACCACCATCATTACAAGCCCAGTTCTTGGAAAAAAAAGCAGACTAAAGGAAATTCTATCTTTAAATAAAGTATGATTAGGTTGGTAAAAAAACTGTTTCAGATTTTTTTTCTTTTTTTTAATTACCTCCCCACCAATAAATGGATACAAATAGGAATAACCAAACCACGTCAACAAAATGCCGGTACCAAGCAGCTGCTTCAAAGCCAAAGTGATGCGTTTGGGTAAAATGCCCTAGATATTGACGAATAGCGCATATTATTAGGAAAATGGTACCTATAATAACATGAAAACCATGAAACCCTGTGGCTAAAAAAAAGGTAGAACCATAAATACCATCAGAAATCGTGAAAGGTGCTTCTACATATTCCATTCCTTGAAACCCGGTGAAGACTAGAGCCAACAAAATGGTAGAGTCAAAAGTTACTTCATAGAGCCGTACAACTTGGTCGCCGTTTACTCATCTGACATAATAAAGTGCTCTCCGAACCGTGCAAGATAGTTACCTATCACACGGCTCACCAACCTGATTTTTTACTCTATAGGGCACGTAGTGCTTTATAAAGGCTTAGGCTTAATTCTATTCAGACCTGAAGTCAGATTTCCCGTGTCAATCAGGTAAAGTCCATAAATGAAAATCATTTCTGTACAATGATTTAGACTCCTTCTCGCTTTGCCCTTAAACGAATGAGATCGAGTCAAGTGCTTTACTGTTGCCAGCTCTCTTTCGGGTAGGCGGATACTACGAGTCCTCCGTCCCAGATAGCCGGATCATGGCTATCTAGTTCACCGGTACTACCAAGGTACTCTTATACTTACATGAAAACACATAAGATTTCCAACTAATAGTGCTAGTTCGGACAAAAAAGCAGCCGTGTTTCCAGTGTTTTTGTTTCATATTGAAATTGGGACCTCCTCCTGCTCTGCCACAGGCAGGCTACCATTCTGCCATGGAGGAGATAGCGCTGTAATATTTTCGGTTGGTCAATAACCTGACCGAACACGCTCGAGTTAGTGTCTCATAAACACCTCACATTCATGAATGACCCATTCGGCTATATTTCCAAGACACGGTCGGAAAAGTTCTCTAGAGTTGGTCAACCCTGTCTTTTCCTTTTGCAACATGCTATTGTCCCGGTTGGTTTAAATGGTAAGTTGCATCCGTCTCATTGCGAGCATCAGCAATGGTATGATTACGAGAGGTAATCAAAAAGTTTCCTTGGTAATCTGACGGTCGCCTGGTAGCTACTAAAGCATAAACAGCTTGTTTTTTGAATCCAGCTAATATAGCATGATGAGCCCAAGTCACGGCAGCTCCAGATGAAAGTAAAATAAGGGTATTTAGAAAAGGAATTCCCCAAGGATTTAACACATCAATTCCTTTGGGGGGCCGAATAGCTCCAATTTCTACCGTAGGTGCCAAAGAAGAATGAAAAAAAGCCCAAAAGAAAGCTAAAAAAGACATGACTTCAGACACAATGAACAAAATCATACCATAGCGAAGTCCTAATTGGACCACAAATGTATGATGTCCTTCGTAAGTGGATTCACGTATAACATCGCGCCACCATACAAACATAGTATATAGGATCATTCCCAAACCTAAGCTAAGAAGTGTTCCACCTCCCATAAAAGAGTGCATGTACATAACACCACCAATGGTGCTTGCCAAAGCTCCCAATGAACCCAAAAGAGGCCATGGACTTGGATCTACTAAATGATAAGGATGCTTTTGAGAGACACTCATAATTCGTCCTGTTTGCTTTTTAGTCTAATTTATTTGATATCCAAGAAACATAATCATCCAAAGAAACAGCTTCTACAACAATGGATAGGGGTCAGGAAGAGCCCCTGCCCTCCGAACAGTATGGGAGCCTTTCAGCTCGTACTGCTCACCTTCCTAGATCTTAACCTTGGACCTTAGGCAAAATAGTTAGAGTTCTCAGTATCTTAATCTGCGCCGCAGCCCACAAATCACTGTTGGCGGCGCCGTGGTATTTGTTGTCCACACAGCAGTTTTATACTTACACTAGTCATAGGTAACATTTCCCGAGCGAATTTTAGCTCTTACGTCTCTCACCTCTATGTATATCTCCCCGATTAGATCTGTAAATAGTACACAATCAAAATAACCCCGAGCGAGCCAATTTTGGCGCCCCAGCTCGCATCTACAATCTTACGCGGGAGCGCTAATTGCTCAAACTTAAAAACCTTTATGGCCTTCGGCCCTTAGCGGGCCCGCGTGTAATTGGAACATATCCTTGGCTTCCTTTGTGAGGCCGAAATCCGCGCAAGCAACCAAATAAAGTAGGCAGAAAATAGGACCTCCAGCATTAGCCGGAGGTCTTTTCACACGGTGCTGCTGCCCTCGTTTTGATCTCGCTTGGCTTGGGTATTTTTGGCGGTGTGAAAAATAAATGACTTTTGCTCGGCTTATTTACTAAATGGGCTGGGGTTTTTTTCTATTCAGAGTATTCCTTACAGATCTCGGTGTCATTTTTTTTTGCTTTTTTCAAATAGCCTCGTACCAAACAAAGAATCGCTCAATATTCATTGGGGTGAATCCATAGTAGTATCTGCCGTGTTTGCTTTTGTAGATTTTTACCTATATGGCCGTTGAGAGACAAACAACATCTGTCCAGTTTAACTTGAGCGTAAACTAGCGTATAGACTTGTTGAGAGCTCCTGTTGTCTTAGTAAAGGAAAAGTACGATCTTGGATTGGCCCCCTTCGCATGACCTGAAGAGGCCTGTAATACTATGAGGCCTCTGAACTCCCTCACGACACTGTCATGGGGATGTTTAGCCCCGACTTCCATAGGTCCGAATTAGGTTTTACCTCCTAGTGAGAATTTAGGTCCTTGCGCGGGCGTCTGATCTCTCGGACTTACTCTGTATGGAGTGCCCTGTGGTTTCCCGAGTGCCGCAGAAGCTAATGCCATCAACTGCGGGTTTAACACTATTGGTTTACTAACCACTCGCTCGCCGCTATATCCTGCTTGGGACGTTCGGTCCAGCTTAGGACGGGCTCCGCGTTTCAAGCTCGTTATCCTAACCATATCCTCTGCTTTCCCGGGGAGCCCTAATGGGGGCAGGCCCATCGATCCCCGGCTTTTCCCTACTGCTCTAGCCATGATATTGCTATGATAGCTTTTTTGGATAGCTCGCACCCAGGTTTGTCTTGTTCGAGAAAGTGCGACTGAGCCAGAATAGGCTCAGCAGTCGGCCTATTTATTCGGGCGCACGCATAAACGCATGATTAGTTCCACAAAGTTCACTGCACTGACCATAGTAAACTCCTTCTCGTTTAATAAAAATGGAAGTCTGATTTAAACGACCAGGTACAGCATCACATTTTACACCTAAGGAGGGTACAGCCCAGCTATGAAGTACATCAGCAGATGTTATAATCATACGTAGATGAGTTTTTGCTGGTACAACTACTCGATTGTCTACTTCTAATAAGCGCAATTGACCCAATTCTAAGTCATCTTCTGGAATCATATAACTATCAAAAGTTAGTGACTGTTCATCAGAACTGTTATAGTCTGAATACTCATAAGGTTGGGTCGACGACCAGTCCTTGGTCCCAAGAGCCCATACGCCTCCCACCAAACTGTACTTGCAAGTTTCCCCGCAGACAGCTCTCCACGCTCATCAAAACTCGAAGAGTAGAATGTCTAGTTCTTTTTTACCCGGGAATAAAACGTAATATACTACAGTGGATCTTCAGGTGCCGTTATCAGGGGTCTGCTTCTTGTTTTATTGAACTATGATCTTAGTGAAACCTTTCAAGGTCAAAACTTTGGCCTTTTTGTTAATATGTCTGTAATAATGTGCTTCCGCAATTTCAGTAATTTTACAAGCAAGACACAGATCATATAGAAGAAAAAAAGTATGGGACCTTACTGCATAGTTAACCACATAAAACGAATCCAATCTAGTTATCCTTTGTTCAATAAGTGTAACGTTCGAAAAAAGGGGTGATAGTCCAAGTTGTAGGTAGGAATGACCCAGTGAACCCATGGTTTATTTATCAATCTCTGGGCCTTATGTCCTCGCCCATTGTTTTCTAGCAATAGGCTTCCTGTTTCCTTCTTGTTCCTAGCACCTATTGATGTTTTAAAAAACTTACCGGTTGCTTGAAACTGAAAGGATCTGTCCTTCATTTTATCGATGATGATAAGACGGGTCACGCCCTGAATCGTCGAGAGTGGACTCGCCGACTCCTGAAGTAATGTTCCCAAATTTTCATTTGATCTTGCGATATGCAGTTTTGTAACTTTTTATTAGGTCGAATAGATTAAAATAGTAGTAACATTTCCACCGTAAGTAAATTCTCTGTGACCCTTGAGTTTTCGCCGAAATTGCCCGACGTCCCTCGCGAGCGGCCGAGACTTCAGTACAGTATAAGCGCTGGCCCCCTTCGGTAAAGGTAAAGTTCTTGTTCTTGATGTTACCTATTGGAGGACCTCCGTCCCCAAAGGAGAAGAGCAAGCCTCTCCGAGGCTCGTTCTTCTTCTTCCGGCAGTTTTGCCACTACCGTGGTTGTTGCCAACGTTAGGGGATCCCCTATTCCAAAAAATGACGGGGCCGGGCCTGTTAGATTCGAAGTCGTATGCCACTGGCTGTGGTGCTGATAGATTCAATATTTCAGCGCTGTTATTGGACATTGCAGGCTGAGCAGTCTATTTCTCGTATATTGCCTACATCGAGAAGAGGAATGTGTACCTCTAGCGACTTAAAGAATGGAACCATAGGCCTATTAGCTAGGGGAGCCTTTTCAGTCTATAGGTTTAACCTTAACTCCCCGTTTCTGGCATGCTCTAGTCTCTCAAGTCTTTCAACGTCAAACGAAGAATGATTTTGGCTCATCTTTCTTTTGGTAAGCCAGAAGCTTTGCAGACCATAGAACCAGTCCGGTGCATTTCGTTGCACTTCCATTATTCTTGTAAAAGGGCGCACTCCAATACCGTTGATGTCCAATAGCTTTGATAGTAATTGTTGGATCTACTACCTCGTCCATTGAATATAATAAAGCAAAAGACGGTATAGCGATAAACATCAAAATAATACTAGGAAAAATGGTCCAAATAATCTCTATAGTAGTCCCATGGACAATTCTTTCCGGAATTGGATTTCTTTTATAGTGAAAATGCCATAAAGCGCGAACCAACATCCATAATACAAAGATCAAAATAATTATTAAAAAGAAAAAAATATCATGATGTAAGATAGGGGTCAGCGCTCGGTGTCTGCCCTCAGAACCATACGTGACAGTTTTCCGTCATAAAGCTCGCTACCTCGAACCTTGGCCTGAGAAGGGGCAAAGAAGCATGCTTTGCCCTCTTCTCCAAAACAAAATAGGAAACGTAACGGCGCTACGCGCATCTTCCTTTGTTCGCAAGGCGAACAAAGTGGGCATGTGTTAGACAATCAGTCAGCAAAGAAGCTTGCACAGAAGCAAGCAAAAAAAAATATATATATATATTTTTTTTGCTTGCTTTATTCCACAAACTATCGCGCAGTGGCATCATCGAGGCTATAAACTGATTGCTTCGTAACACGTAGTTAAGATGATGGTGGTATCGTTGAGTGCGTAACAGTCCATTGTATGCTTCATTCTGGCATTTACAGGCTTTTATTCGCTTTTTGACTGAGATAAGGGGGAAAAAATAGATATATTTTTTTTTTCAAAGCCCCTTCTGTATGTACCTCAGAGAGGATACGAAACGGTCTTAGGTTGATCCCCTTAATAGCTAAAACTATGCATTCTTACTACGGGATCTCTGAATTCTCCTTGTACAGGGAGTTAGTTCCCCAGCTTCCACCATCACGGATTTTCAAGGGTTAGATCCTTGCGTGAATGCCTGATTTCTCGGGCTATTCCTGTATAGAGTGCTACGTGGGGACTCAAGTCCCGTGTTCGCAATTGATATCGAGCGCGAGTTCGGCCGTTTTGCAGGCTTACTATCCACGCGTATGCCTTGATATTCTGCTCCAGACATACGGTCCAGAATTGGATGGACTAGATTCACGTATCAAGTTTGTTATCCTGATCTTCCCTTATGCCTTGTCGAAGCATCCTAGTGAGGGCAGTCTCAATGTTCTGCGAGTTTCACATGATGCTTTCGGGGCAATCTTATTGCTAAGGATGCCCCACCTGTGTAGCTCACATCCTGGCGATAGCCAGCTCGAGCAGATATGGCAGAGTTGGAGCAGAGCTCTGCAACCGTGATGATATATCTAGGCGCACTCAATTATTCCTTGCATCATAGGTGTTGCTGCGTCTTGAAATCCTAATTGCCAAGGTTCCGCAGCGTCACAATAACCAATTGGAAATAGCCATGTATTTTTCAAACTCATTTGGTATATTCTTGTTTTTTTCAGAACTACTTCGGCCCTTCAACAGGCCCCACAAAAGGGCCAACCAACAAAAAAATCGATTTTTTTGTTAGACGCCCATTAGGATAGACAAACCCGCGATAATAATCCCATAAAAACCCAGAAAATAAAAAAATCTAAGATTAAACCCACCCCGTAAGTGATAGTTTCGCATCATACAACTCTACGTTCAAATTAATAGGATTTAGATCCTAAGAAAGATATACTTGCGAAACTCGATAAATAAAAGAACCTAAGTTCCCGATGGCTCTTCGAGAAACAAAAATACCTTCATATCTTATACTTCATATCTTATAAAAACGAAGAAGTTTGCGTTTGGGACAGGGTACTTAATAGATAATTTAGGTGGTAATTTTTTTTTAGGTGCCTGTTGAAGGTCTGCCTATGATACTCGTGGCTTTTCTTTTATGGTCGTTTGTTCCGCATACTGATCTCGAATCTTGTCGCGCAAAGACCCTTATCCTTAGCTTGCAGCTTGTTGTATTTAGCTTCTACTACACGCTAAACAGCATCATCTAGACGTGGCTGTTCATTCTTCATCAGTACTCATTTTTTTTACTACCCAACCAACAAGCCTTAATTTCTTTCATTTAACGCTCTTCAATTTCTTCCAAAAGCTGATCCGTGTTTTTAGCTTCATTAATAAGTACCTTATAATTGAACTTTAGCTTTTTCAATTTTAGGCTTTTTTCTTACAATTCTAATGCATTCGCTCTATTTAAATTGTGCACGTACAACCAAGTACCCCGCCGCAGTAAAAGCGCCTATGGCATTAGCAGCTATCTTAACAGCCTCTACAGGTCTTCGTTTTGCCAAAATGACAGAGAATTATGAAAACTTTGTGTGGTTGTTTTATGTCATTTTATTTAAACAACCTTTAAAATAGAAAATATTTTGAACTTTAAACCTAAGATTCCACGCTAAATAAAGATAATAAGATTATTTTTCTTTTTTCATCTATGCGTAACACTTTCCTAAGCTCTAAACGTTAAGAGTACTGAAGTCCCAGATTATTACCTATTAAGTTTACTTTTATTCGTAGGGCTTTTCTAGTCTACCTTATTCTCATAAAAAGCCAAAATATTCCCATCATCAAAATAAACTATTTATTATAGACGGTGGAGTCTGGGTTCTATCGCAAGACCGCTTCGGCTGAAAGAACCAATTAATAGAATTAAAGATGGAAGGCATAAGCCGAAGCAAATGCATTTTCCGTCACGAGGGGTGGCCAGTAGACCGCGTCAACAACCCTTTTCTATTCTATTATATAAAGTGTCGGCTACGTTCTGAAGGTCTAAGATCCTAGTCGTCTATTGGAGTGTACTCATGACTTCCAAGGCTTTTTCATATTTTTTTTTCTTTGTAGTTTGCCCACTCCTGGGATTCATTCATTAGTAACCCAAGCCTTTACATTCAGACTTAAGGATTCCCTAACAGCATTGTTGTCTCCTCCTGAAGAGAGAGAGGCCAAGCCTCTCTCTCCTTCTATATACATATATTTTTATTTAGAATAATAACTTGATTATTTGAGAGAAGAAAAAGAGAAAGATAAAGAACAAAAGAAAGGAAAGGAAAACGCAGAGGAGAGAAAGAGAAGGTCCCGCCCTTTCAAGTAGAGGGGGCTAAGCCTTCTAAAATATAGATCTCTTTATTAATGGAAAAACCTACACAACCTACATACTTACATCCGAATAAGCCCGCGCCTTCGGCCCTACACTAAAGATGCATCATGCATTTCGAGTGCTTCGCATTCATTATTGTGCTTCGCACAACTGAATCTGTTCTACCTGATCAGTATTAATCTTCCGTTAACCATGTGCCATCATATAGGAGAAATAGAGCCTACAAAGGCTTCGGTTATTTGCTTTAATAAGTATAACTAACCTCTTAGAAACAGACAGTCAAACCAATACAATGCTTAAAAAAAATTCAAAGTAGCAGATTATGCAACTTGTTAATTATTCATAGAATAGAAAAACCACTTGGCTTTGATTCAGTTCTGCAATAACATAGTAATTAGATGCTACGCCATAGAGTAGCCCCATGATTCAGAATTCAAAACTAAGCGCAAAGCGGAAACACATTAAAAATTTACATGCTTTATGCTTGATCGCTTGACCATGCTATACTTACATAAACAAGAGCTAAAAAAACCCAAATGAATTGCGTTTAACCATAAATAAGATTTATCCATATGAGGCCTAACTTAGACATAATCTATAGTATGCTGCGTTTTCCAAATTTGTCTCCAGATAAAGGTAAGGTAGTTGTTTAGACATGCTCTAAACAATGGCATAGTAAAAAGCTAAATCCTGTGTCAATATATTCAACGCACTTAACAGTCATTTGCGCTAACTGCGGAACTCCTAGAAAAAGAACAGGAAAAAATATTTGGCTGCGTTTCGCGCCTTTGGCCATAGAGGCAAAAGTCGCAGTAAGGGGGTTTGAATTGGATAGAAAAGATAAATGCATCAACGGCAATGCAGTCACTTGGAAAAGAAAACGAGCCGTCATGCCACCACCTCTATTTTTATTTGTTGCTCCGCGCCACGCTTTTTGGCGCTTGCAGCACGCGGCAATTTCTTTTAGAAAATAGAAAATTTGTTTACTTTTCGATTGTTCGACCACTAAAATGGAAAGTAGGCCTTAAGTCGTCCGCCCCGGCATACGTCAAAAAAATCTATATTTTTGTATGTACCTTTTCTTCTTTTCGCTCCATATTCATTATTGGCTTTACGAAGGACTTTAGTCCCGGAAAACCTTCGCTTTCCGGGGGTTTACCCGCTTCCTTTGCTTTGTGCAAAAGAAAAGCGGAGATTAAGAAGGCACAACATAAAAAAGAAGAAGCGTACAAAAAAAAATATATATACCTTTTTTTTGAGCTTCTTAATGGCTTCAGAGAGCTGAAGCCTTCAAATATCTCTGATTTTTTTGATAGTATTTTTAAAATCTATAGCATTTTGTCGGAACACATCCTGTCTTTTGACTTGAGTAGTTTTATGCATAGTAAGTACTATAGCCCCAATCATAGCTACTAGTAAAATAAGACTAGAAACCAAAAACAAAACAAAATAGGTGGTATAAAGTAAATTGCCTAATGTTTCCAAATTAGTCCAACTTTGTATCTTTTCAGCATAAACTGTATATGTTAAATAAGTTGTACTCAATTCCGTTGGTAATATTGGAATGTAATCATTATCTACAATAAAAAAAATTTCCAACAAAAAAATAACTCCAATAATACCACCTACAGGTAAATAACGCAATACATTCTCGTGAATTTCTGCTATTTTAATATTCAACATCATAACTACAAATAAAAATAAAACGGCAATAGCTCCTACATAAACCACCAAAAAAATCATGGCGAAAAAGTCAAGACCTAACAAAACAAGTAAACCCGAAGTGTTAAAAAAAACTAAGATGAAAAATAAAACAGAATGGACTGGATTTTTAGCACGTATTACCATAACACTAGAGACTAAAGCAATGCTCGAAAAAACAGAAAAAAGTATCATGGTTATTTTACTAAGTCCCTTTTATCATTTGCTTTAACAATGAAAAAAAATATATAGATTTTTTTTCTACGCATCATCTGTTCTCCAGATGATGCGAGCAAACACAAACCAAGCAAAAAAACAACTAAAGCCAACACATGTACACGTCATAAGAAAAGAGCCCCATGAGAAAGAGATCCTGCTGGAGCAGAAGAAGAAGTGCGAAATAAGAGCGCTCTCGATACGAAAGAAGCCTTCGGTTATAAAGTGCAACAGGAAGCAAAAAAAATATGTATTTTTTTTTTCTTATCCGCTTCCTTCCCCCCGCTTTGGATATAGCTCATTAGAAGGCTTCGTGGAACGACATCATAAATAAAAAGTGTCTCAGGTTCTCGTCAGTCGAGTAGATAAATCTCGATATATCGTAATAGTAAATGGATGGCGAACTTTGCGTACAAAACTATTTTTCGCTCGTGAAATCCGTAGACTATTTTCGATTTTGAATTCGTATAAAGCAAATTCATCATGTATGATAATTAATGACCATCTTTATTTCTAAACTTTATTCTTTGTGCCCTTAGACACTCTTGAACCTTGCATCACCGAAGGCTCCCAGAGCTGAAACCGCTTCGAGTTGTTTCCGTACGAAACGATTCATAAATTAGCTATGTAAATGAGCGCTTTTCACTTTTGCTCGTTGACCAAATATTGGAAAGCACATGGTTGGGGTCGAAGACCCCAACTTATGGAATTGGGGCAAGGAGAGGCTTAGAAACTTTGAGTTCTATTCTCTTCTAGAACGAACATGGATGGCACAAAATCACGCATACTTTGTCCATTAGCTTATAGAAGAAAAGCGCGCAGCAAACCAACAAAAAATCTAGGCGCACAAAAATAGATAGATTTTTTTTCATATATATTCTAAAATGCAGAAAAGTAAAAAAAAATATTTTTTTTTAGCTCTTCAAATCCATTTGATTATGCTTCGTTTTCCTTTTTTTCCAAAAAGTTACCATTCATTATTTAAGAAAAGAAAAACATAAATAGAAATTAACGCTCTATTCGCTGCGCGAATGTAGGGCAAATCAAGTTTGGCTTCGAGGTATTTCTTCATCATATATAATATATATATATGAAAAAATACCGAAAGAAAGAAAAATATTTTTTTCTTTTCTCTCAAGACTTTGCCTTGAAGAGCGTCAAGCAACGAAGCAGCTTCTTAGTTTCGCCTCGCGCTAAAATAAAAAAAAGAGAATTCATCATGACTTGCAGTCCGCTAGAACAATTTGCAATTATTCCATTGATTCCTATTCATATAGGAAATTTCTATCTTTCATTTACGTGCGGAGCTCGCGCCCACTACTCGATGGTGTAAACACTTCGTCGGGGTTTTAGACGATAATCCAACTCCCGTTTACTTCGATGCCGTGGAGTCAGGAAAGTGTTTTGTACAGGATAGGTTTACGAATCTCGAGAATGGCCGCTCTTTTGGAAGGGAGACGAATATGAGGACTGATCTACTCAAATAGCCGATGGTAGACGGTGAAAGGAAGCCCCTGGGTCAGGATACAAACCATGTTCACGCCGGCACACGCCGGTCGAGCCTAAAGAATCCTAGACAGAACGCGCGGGTAGATCAACTGGGGTGACGGCTATGAGGGCGAGTGCCCAGGATACTGTGGAATGCGCTCGAGGATGGATAGAAAACCTCCCACAAAATAAGCGGCGAGGAATGTAGTCCTGGCTCTCTTCGGCTAAGTAAAAAAAAATCCTTTTTTGAAGATGGCTGCCAAAATAAAGCCTCTATTGGGCCTTGGGCCGGTCCCGAAGAGAGAGGAGCCGTATGATGGGCAACTATCACGTACGGTTCTATAGGAGGGGAACGGCTTTAAACCCTGGGCCTAAGTAAGGTTCAAATAGAGCAAAAAAAAAATCTTTTTTTCCCCTACCGACCCAATTCATCTTTGTTTATGCTATTAACTATCAGTCTAGTATTGCTTCTAGTTCATTTCGTTACTTTAAATGGAGGACACTTAGTACCAAATGCTTGGCAATCCTTTGTTGAAATTATTTATGATTTTGTGCTTAACTTGGTAAATGAACAAATAAGCGGTCCTTCTTCGATGAAACAACGCTTTTTTCCTCTAATTTTTGTCACTTTTCTTTTTTTATTATTCAGTAATCTTATTGGTATGATACCTTATAGTTTTACAGTAACAAGTCATTTTATAATTACCCTGGGTCTTTCATTATCTCTTTTTATCGGAATCACTATAGTTGGATTTCAAACACATGGGCTTCATTTTTTTAGTTTTTTATTGCCGCAAGGAGTACCCTTGCCGTTAGCACCCTTCCTAGTACTTCTCGAGTTAATCTCCTATCGTTTTCGCGCATTAAGTCTAGGAATACGTTTATTCGCCAATATGATGGCTGGTCATAGTTTAGTCAAGATTCTAAGCGGGTTTGCTTGGACTATGCTATCTATGGGAGGTATTATGTATTTAGCGCATCTTGCTCCTTTTCTAATAGTATTCGCATTAACTGGTTTGGAATTAGGTGTTGCTATATTACAAGCTTATGTTTTTACTATTTTAATTTGTATTTATTTAAATGATGCTATAAACCTTCATTAGAAGACTGGTGTAAGGAGCATCAAAACAGTTGCTACATCACTCACTTCTTTACTTTTTAAGCGCGTCATCATCAACCATAATAAAAAAGCTGGATTTGCTTTTGATGACGCAAAATAATGCACACCGATGGTCGAAGACCTTTGAACGCGCGGGATGCAAAAAGCTACGAAAAAAAAAATATTCTATATATATATATATATTTTGCTGCGCCCTGCGGCCTTGTAGAGTTCCCTGTTGGCGGAAGCGAATGTCCCAGGACCCCGGGGACTAATTCCTACCAAAACAAATAGGCCGCAGATACTCCTCCCCCCCGCAGCTTGACAAAAGTTGTCTTTAGTCGTCTCGGTGTGCTGATAATCGTGCGCTACCTGCAGGGTGCACAAAAAAAAACTACGCGAATATTACTGGCTTTCTGGTCGATTTTTTGATAGAAAAAACAGCAAGCAAAAAAAATATATATTTGCTGCGCCCACTCTCTTGCAACCCTTCTTTGATGCGGCAAACTTATCTTGCGCTGAGACGCTTAATGTCTAATTCTAAGAAAGGACGAATAGTTTAATTATGATAAAAGCCATGAGATCCTTATAAATGAGTAGCCAAGCGCATAACGAAGCTTGGCCTTTTTTTTCTTTCCCCAATCCCTGAATGGGGCAAAGCAAAAGGGGGCGAAGCGCAGAAAAGTTTCTAAATAATGCGCTTCGCCTCCCTCGTCGCCTGATCCCTTTTTTCTTCCACTTTCAATAGTTTACCACCATCTATAATGCGAAAAACTACGATTGGCTTGAGCCAGTTTATGAAGATCATCCCTTTTTTTACGTGCAATCCCCATCTTTCGGGAAGCATCCAATATCTCATCAGCTAAACATTGATCTAAGCTCATGCTTTTTTTGTTAATACGTCGTTTGGCTGCCGCTTCGAGCATCCAACGAATGGCTAAGGTTTCTTGACGATTTGTTGCTATAATAGATGGTACTAATTGAGTAGTACCAGAAATTCTTACCTTTTTCACTTCACAAACAGGCTTGACATTTTCTATGGCATTAACCAAAAGTCTTAATATATCGCCATGCTGAGCTAGACAATGAAAAGTTTTATAAACAATAGCACGAGATCTCGTTTTTCTACCATTAATCATGCAAATATGGACCAATTTTTTTATTAATTGTTTTTGTTTACCATGCAAGCCCCGGATATAGCCCAAATTGTCTGAGCTATTGTATATGCTTGCCCCACGACTTTTAGGTCTTGATGGCACATGCCCTGGAAGGGCATAGCATAAATATCTACAATGCGATAAACGACGCGCAAAAAAGCTTTCTGAAAAAAAAAATAGATTTTTTCCGCTAAATGGCCAATTTTCATTTTTTTTGATTCCCGCCTTTGCCTTTGATAAACCAAAAACAAAGCTGAAATTCGATGATTTGACAAATAAATTCATATAGAATCTTTGGGTTTTTTTGTACCATATTTAGATCTGCCTCGACGTCGACTCGGTATTCCTTGCAAATCTTTAATTCCTCGAATACAATGGTATTTTACACCTGGCAAATCTTTCGCTCTACCCCCTCTAACCATAACCACAGAATGCTCTTGCAAATTATGGCCTTCGCCGGGAATGTAAGCAATTATCTCATTTCGATTGGTTAAACGTACTTTGGCTATCTTGCGTAAAGCCGAATTAGGTTTTTTTGGTGTTCTCGTCGAAACACGCAGGCATACTCCTTGCTTTTGAGGACATTGAGTTAAGGCTCGAGTACGTTGTGTGCGCCGTTTTGACTTTCTACCATGACGAATCAATTGATTTATTGTAGGCATATTTCACTTACTTGGTTTTTTTTAGAAAGTTGCATAAAATTTTTATTTCTTATTTCTTATGCTCTATTCGTTATGGGAATGGGGCCTTTGGCCGCTATACCCTGCGCCCTTTCATTACTATGCTTTCTATGATTTTCATTCATCAGGAGGACACAAAAAAAAAGAATGAAGGAGAACAGTGAAAAACTAGAATAAAGGGCGAAGACACTGAAAAAAAAGTCTTTTTTCCACTTTTTTGTGTCCTTTTCTTTTTCAGACAAAAAATTCCTACGTGCACTGGAAAGCTCATTTCGCTTGGCTCTCGGAGCATATGTAAGTAAGGCTATCCCTTACGGGATTCGAACCCGTGTTCTCGCCATGAAAAGACGATGTCCTATACCCCTAGACGAAAGGGACAAAATTATTTCGGAGAAAAATGGTCAGCCAGAGCTGCGCTGCAATAAAAAGAAAAAAAAGTGGTACAATTTGCGGCCTGTGGCCCGTTTATACGCCACCTTTTTTTTCATTTACCTACGATAATCCATAACGCTTTCAACTAAAAAAAAACTCTGTACCTGGTCAACATTACACCAAGAGCGACCTTTAATAACGTCTGCATTTCCGCTTTTTGGATAGAGCCAATAAATTAGGTAGGAGAAATGAGAAAACAAAATCTATATATATTTTGTTTTTTTTTAGCAGTAAAACCTAAACGCGAGCTAATCAAATCAACAAAGTATTCTTTTTTGAACTTGATTACTAACGTGTTATAATGCATCCAGATCACTTAACTGCGGTCAAAATGTTGACTAATTTGACCACAGTGCTATAATAAACTTTTTCGAGTCACAGAAGGCATAAACGCCTTGAAATAATGCAATAGGGTAATACTATCCTAATTTACAAAGTATACCATCGCTTAAATTTAAATGAATAGGGGAAAAAAAAAGCATATCTCTTTTTTTTTTTCAATTCTTAAAATATTTTTTCATATCATATATACATATGTTTTTTCTTTGTAGTAATGCAGCCTACATGACACGTAGTGCTTAAGAATAAGAAATTTGTGCTTGTAGCTCAATCGGATAGAGCACCAAACTACGGATTTGGGGGTTGAGAGTTCGAATCTTTCCAAGCATGGGCCTATCCATCAAATTCTACTAAAAGAATACATCTGATAAGTGTAAAGGCCTTCTTACTTTTTTCCTATTGTTCTGTCTTGTCGGAGCTGGCGGAAATAGCTTAATGGTAGAGTATAGCCTTGCCAAGGCTGAGGTTGAGGGTTCAAGTCCCTTTTTCCGCTTGGGTTTTTATTCACCCAGTTTTCTTCTCCAAAAATCTATTTTTTTTTTTCTGTCGCTTAAGGTACCAGAAGAGAGTGACCGACAAATGTAGGGGGCCGCTTCGTTGCTTGGCAAATAGAAATCATTTGTCATGATTCAGGGCGCAGGTGCAGCCTCACGCTGCGGTGATCATTTCTCCGCGAAACGCAATTAAACCGGTGCTGTGCCCACATTATTCGCATAACAAATGATGGGGCTGGAGACAACCGAGAGGATGAAGAAATAAAACGGTACGGAGAGTCATTGGAGGCGCAGTGCTTTCCTCGTTTTTAGCAAAGGCCAATCTGCGAAAAAAATTCTTTTTTTTTATCGCGCCCCGCGAAAAGCTACGCTCTGTGGCCTTGCTCGAATTCAGTCTTGAATCCAATTCAGACTTGTGGATTATGCAACTATTACTATTATATTATGCTGAACTTATAAAAATTTTATTTATTTATTAGACATACAACTTACAAACATAGACTTAGTGCCATTTGATGGCTAACTAAGAATAGAGGAGAAGGGTATAAAAAGAAAAAACTGATCAAAAACAAAGTAATTGCTAGTAGTAAGGATTTTTCACGATCCATTGGTTTATATAGAATCCATTTTTTAGGTGTATCAAAATACATTATTTTCACAAAGCGTATATAATAAAAACAACTGATAACACTAGTAACAACTCCTATTAAGGCTAATAAGTAAGCTCCACAGCCTAGAGCAGCAAAAAACAAATAAAATTTGCTACAAAATCCGGCTAACGGGGGTATTCCTGCGTATGAAAACATAGTAATAGACAGAGTAATAGCTAAAATAGGATTAGTTTTGGCTAAAGCACCTAAATCTGCTATATATTTGAAACGGTTTTGACGTAATGCTAATACTATGGCGAATACATTGATGGTCATTAATACATAAATAAAAACACCAATTAGTAGCGATTGAATCCCTTCTATGGTTCCACATGAAAAACCAATAAAAAGATAACCTACATGTCCAATAGAACTATAAGCTAAAAGTCTTTTGACTTTGTTTTGAGCCATTGCAGCCAATGCTCCTAAGATCATAGAAGCAATGCTGCAAAAAAAGAATAGTTGTTGCCATGTTGGATCATAGAAACTATAAATAAAAACACGTACCATATTGGCAAGAATAGATATTTTAGGTGCGATAGAAAAGAATGCTGTAACCAGAGTAGGTGAACCTTCGTATACATCAGGTGCCCACATATGAAAAGGAACTGCTGTTATCTTAAATAAAAAACCTACAGCAATAAATAGAATCCCCATAAAGATACCACTAGATTGAGCACCAAATAAAGTGATTTCATATCCAGTGAAAATCTTAGCTAATTCCTCAAAATTGGTAACTCCAGTAAATCCATAAATCATAGAACAACCAAACAATAAAATTCCAGAGGAGAATGCACCTAAAATAAAATATTTTAAGCCAGCTTCTGTAGAAAATTCAGAGTCTCTTTTTGATGCTGCAATCACATAAAAACATAAACTTTGAAGCTCAATAGCTAAATACATGGCAATTAAATCATAAGCCGAAATCATGAAGAGCATACTGCAAGTAGAAAGTAGAATTAAGACAATAGATTCAAAAGCATTCAAACTCTCTTCTCTAAAATAACCCAGACACATAACTATAGTGCTAGCCGTACTTATTAATAGAAAGATTTGGCAAAAATATGTAAAATTGTCTATTATTAAATTATTATAGAATAAATTGGCAACAGTTAGAGGTGTGCTAGAAGCGACCAATAATATAGTTATTAGATACCGATAGGGTGCTTTTTCCCCCCCCGGTCAGAACCACACGTGCGGGTTTCCCCGCATGTGGCTCGTCCATGATAACTTTTTCAGGTTTACGGACCGAAACCCTCTAAGGCCGGGCCTGCATGAACAAAATAAAACACTAATCATTTCGGAGTTGGCGTTATACTACATTGTCTTCCATTCTTTTATTGGTTACGTCTGTAGGTAAATTAATCAAATTCGCTGTTTTATCTAGCTATTGCCTTAGTCTTTTATTCAGGGTTGTATATTGACGTAGGAAGTCTCATTAATATGAGGCTAAAAGTAGTAAGTAGCACTCAGCGAAAAAAATCTTTTTTTTTCTCTTTAATGACATTATCCTAAATTGCTTCTCCGAGTTTGCTGTACTTTCCAGACGCGGCGTGCGCCGCGTCTGGAAAGTACAGCGCATTATCACCTACCTCCTTTTCCCCCGAGGCTTTCACTCTAAAGGGCATCGTCGTATGCTTAACATGAATTGCCCGGTGTATTTCTCAGGGTACATTGTGGAAGGATCTGTCACCCGTACATTTTGGCTAAAGCCTTGGTCTCTAAGGGATTTTCAAAAGTATTTTTTTTTGAAAATCGTAGCAAATTTGCTACGCCCTGCTTTTATCAAAGCCGGTTCCTATAGAGTCCATTTGGATGATCCCTAGTTTGCGCGTTTGGCCGTTTGCTTGTCGTTTAGTTACGTGTACCACTTTTTCTGTCCATTACAGTTACGTCCGGAGAGTTGCTCGCACGTGAGTAGCGTTCGAGCCCACGTGCCCTTCCGGCCCCGCCTTTCGTCGGGGGAAGTTACCTTACTCCTATGCGTACGATTGTACTTGCGACGAAACGCGGATAGTACCCATGCTATGGTTCCTTGCGGTCTGATCCCACATAAGGTTAGGGAGCCTACCCGAGCGATTGTTTTCAACCATCGTCTTCTCAAACGCGCCCTCCTAGGCGCACAACACTAAGTAAACCAAGCCAACTAACATTACACACTAATGGTGGATAATCATATTTTTTAGAGGTACTAAATACAACTCCATAAATAAGCAAAATGATGGTTGCGTTAATAAGAAAGATCTCTGGGAAAAGCGCTAAAAAATCATGTTCAAACATTTCTTCAAACCTCTTTTTTATGTTTTTCAATCAAATTTTCCATGTTGCACTAAGTTACTTACGGAAGTATGCATACACTCTAAGAAAACTTCGGGGTAAACACCCATCCAAATAACTCCGACAATAAAAGGGAAAAATATTAGAACTTCTCTTCTATTTAAATCGGAGAATTTTTGGAGGAATTTGGGTTTGAAATTCCCAAAAATTACACGATTATATAGCCAAAGAGAATAAGCTGCGCCTAAAATCATTCCAAGTGCCGCTAATGTGGCCACTAAGCTATTTCTTTGGAAAGCTCCTACTAAAATAAGAAATTCTCCGATAAAGCTGCTAGTACCGGGTAAACTCATATTGGCTAAGGTGAAGAATAAGAAAATCGTCGAGAACATTGGCATGGTGCTGACTAAACCTCCATAATATTTAACAAGTCGAGTCTTATGTCGGTCATATAAAACACCAACACATAAAAAAAGGGCTGAAGAAACCATTCCATGACTTAACATAAGTAAAATACTACCTTCAATTCCTTGTATGTTTAGACTAAACATACCAATAGTCACAAAATTCATATGAGCTACTGAAGAATAGGCAATAATTTTCTTCAGATCGATTTGTCTTATTGTAGTCAAGGAAGTATATATAATAGCAATAACGCTTAAAGTATAAATGAAAGGAGTAAAATAAAGTGTCGCTTCAGGAAACATGGGTATAGAAAATCTTAAAAAACCATAGGTTCCTAATTTCAAAAGAATTCCTGCTAATATTACAGATCCAGCCGTAGGTGCCTCTACGTGAGCTTCAGGTAACCAAATATGAACTGGTACCATAGGCACTTTTACGGAAAAAGAAGCAAAAAAAGCAATCCATAGCAATATTTGGCGCCGCTCACTAAATTCTGTGGTTAATAATATTTGTAAATCAGTGGTTCCTGTTTGGAAAAAAATAAATAAAATGGCTAAGAGCATAAAGACAGATCCAAGTAAAGTATATAAGAAAAACTGATATGCTGCTTGAATTTTTCTTTGTCTAGAACCCCATACCCCTATGATAATAGGAGAGTAAGGGATGATAGGCCCTCGGCTTTATCTCCCCATGATAAATGAGTCGAGAAAAAGCTCCTGTAGGTACCCACACCCTTCTCAAAGAACCGTACGTGACACTCTCGCGTCATACGGCTCCTTCCCAAAATAGCGGATGAGCCGAGAATAAAAGCCAAGCAAAAAAAAACTATATAGATTTTTGCAGAAAGGGCTTTACGCCTTTTTTTGGCTTGGCGTTTTAAAATATTTTTTCATTTCGGTCTCCTTTTTTGTCCCAGCGACTCATCCCGCGGCCTCGCCAATAACTTCCCTACAGAGGAATTGACCTGAGGTCCTCTTTCAAGATCAGAACGATTATCCTTGTCAGCTCAATAGGTAGTTAACAAATTTATGTCCATCCCCAGGCGTCGAGTACTTTTTTTTCCCCACCACCCTTGTAGCTGTCATCTGTAATTCGCGCAAGTGTGTCTGCACCCCCTAGACTTCACGAAAACTGTTTTCTCGTAGCAAAACTCCATTCTTCTCTGCCTAGGAGCACCCTTTCCTGCATGTTTATACAATATTCGAGTAGGCAGAGTGAAGTCCTGCAAAGTACCCACTCAAAGTACCCCCCAATCCCAAATAGGTCATCCGACGGGTTCGACCAAAAAGCTATGCTTACACACAAGACTACCCTTCTCCGAAAGCTTCGCGAACCTACTGGTCTTCAGATCGCTCAGAAGGGTTTACTGCACAAGGCTCCTGCAGAGGCGGCGCTTCGCGCCGCGAATATCAGATGCTCAGCTCCGCACAACATAGGGATTAAAACGCTTTCGAAAAAAACATAAAATAATAAAAGATCCGCCATGCAAAATACAGCAATCATGAAAGATTCACAAATTAGAAAGGCTATCATATACTCTTTTTTATAACTTTTAATACTGGACCAACCTACTAAAATGCAAATAGGAATTAAAAATGTGGTCAAGACTACGAAAAATAAAGAGATACCATCTATACCTATATAAAAATTGATGTTTGAATAAGGAAGCCATCGAATGGTTTCCACGAATTGAAATTTGGCTGTAGAATTATCGAATTGTATCCAAAAAAAAAGGGAATATAGAAAAGTAATCAAAGAGGTGCACAAACCAATACTTTGTATCAGTCGTATTCTGGGATTAGGGATAACAAAAAGAATAATGCTTCCTAACAAAGGACACAGAATAAGACCACTGAGATTGGAATAAAATGGAGCTAAAAATTGTAACATAAATGTTTACTCTTTTTCCAAAAGATCCCGGGGACGCAGCTCTCTTCGCAGGCCGCGGGTCCACATTTCTTCTCGGCTTTCCAGCCATAGAGGCCTTATGGGTATATCATCATAACCCCCTGCACTTCTATAAAGCCCGCAATAATTGCATAACTTGATGAGCTTTTATACGCGCATACTATGTAATTGCATGCTTCGTCTTTTGCCGCTTTGTTCAATGCTTTAGGGCTTGCTATTATGACCAGACGGCCTCAGTCACGATCGAGGAGGATAAAAAAAGCCGAAAAATTTTTTTTTCGTTTTATGGTTTTTTTCATTTTCTCTTTTTCGATTTATTATTCTATCATTCCAACCTTTACTTTTTTCTTCTTCTTTTTCAGATTCCTCATAGACCCAAGGCAATAACGTGCTTTATTCGAGGACCCATTTTTTTTTACGATTTATCGTAGCTAGACCGCAGAGCATAGCTTAGGCTCCAAAAAATCTATTTTTTTTGCTTGTTAGGCTTCGTCGGGCCTCAGCCCTCCCTCTCAGCGAAGCCGAAAAAAGGGCATAGCACTGGCTTATCATTGCGTCCCTTAAAGTTTCATGGTATTATATAAGGAAGTATGCCCTCTTTAGCTCGTGCTAATGTCGTTTTCAAAATGAATAAATAGAAAACTCACTATGTAAATAAAATACAATCGATTATCTACCCAAAAAGAAATAAAATCCCACAGACCTATTATGGTAATAAATATGGTTAAGCCAATCAACATTACAAAAGCATAATGATAAACAAAACCACTTTGAAGTTTACTTATCTGCTTGGCTAATTTTCGAAATGTGTACGAAATTCCATAAGGTCCCAAGATTTCAATAGCACCCTTGTCTAAAACTTTAAATGAAACTTCATATCCAAAACGTAAAAAGAATCTAACTATAAAGTCATTAAAAAGTTTATCAAAAAACCAGCGCTTATTTAAAAAGCAATATAATCGATTACCCAAAGTACTAGTTTTCAAAGCAAAAGTTAATGGATTTGCTACAAAATTTATATTATATGCCATAAAAGCACCTAAAGTACTAAACAAAATAGGAATTAGTTTGATAATTGTTGAAGTAGCAAACTCGGATTCGGCAAGAATTTCATTTTTTGGTAGTATGAGAAGGGAATTAGCCCAAAAATGGGTACCTAAACCAATCATCATATCGGTTCCTAAGCCGTTCCATTGCTGGAACGGCTTGGCTTCAAAACCGTACGTGAGGCTTCCGCCTCATACGGCTCCTCTCAGAATTTTTACGTCTTCTTGCTTGTTTTCAACATGGCAGTGCTTGTCCATAAGTTTTCTAGGAACACGCAAGGATTTCACTTTGATGTGCTCTACTTTCATGCTCTCGTGGTTTTCTAACATGTTTAGGCGATGTAATAAAGAAAGAGCCCTTCAGCTTTTTGATTACCGCATTTGGAACCTTTAGATTTCAGTAGATAGTAGTTCCGTTGAAGGTGCGCAGTAGAACAGAGAAGTCAAGAGCAAAAAAAAAATATAGATTTTGTTGCTGTTGCGCTCTTTTTTCACGCGGCTTTTCATTTTATTGGACTCTTATTTTGTCTTGCCAACATGTGCTTGTGGCTAGCTATCCAACTCAGTTTGACCAGGTAATATTCTCTTTTCACCCCGAAGGCCGTTGTGCGAGAGTCGTACAAAATCCAGTTATCTTGGTATACTTTCCTTTTGAAGAGCCAGCTTCTCTTTTCGGGGAAGTACTTTTGTTTGATTTTATCACGACCCCATGTCGGATGCCGTCGGTATACCCATGCTCGGATCTTTTGAAAAATATCATGGTCTAATCTCCGAAATAGATTGTTGCATTCAGAGTATTTGAAGTAGTTGCCCCATCCTACTATTTGGGGTACTAGGGTTATGATAAGTTGGTAGGCTGCTTTTCCTTTTGACAATTGAATGGCCCGTCGAATATCTTCGAGAAATCTCCGGCGAGACTCACGAGACGGAGTTATTAAAGTTCTAACTTTGCCCCATTTCCAGATATGATTGATTGAAAACCCTAGAAATTGGAACCCGGATCCAGTGTTGACTACCTGGATTTTCTCTGAGTGCAATTCTAGTCCCATGCACTTTAACCATTCCCTTAGGAAGACCTGAGCTTGTTCTATGATCTCTTTGGATTGGTGAAGTACAACGAAGTCGTTGGCATATCTAATCAGTATCGGAGTTGGTTCTTTGGGATATGCTCTCAGTGACCACTCTGTTAAAGCTGTCTCCATCCCATGGAGAGCAATGTTGACTAGCAGTGGGAACATCACGCGATAGGTGCCCTTTTCCATGTACTGAGCATTATTTCTTAATCCGGTCATGAGGTTGACTTTAAGCCAGGCTTTGACCTGTTTGGCTAAATTAGGCAAAGTTTTCAGTTTGTCCAATAGGGCTTGGTGGTCGATGCGATCGAAACATTTGGAAATGTCCGCGTTCAAAACATACTTGGGCTTGGCTTGAATAGCGTTGAATATGGCTTTGATGGCATTCTGGCAGCTTCGTCCGGGTCTGAATCCATAAGAATTGGGTTCGAAGCGGGCTTCCCATTCAGTTTCTAAGGCCATTTTGATTAAAGCTTGCTTCGCTCTGTCTTCAATAACACAAATAGGCCAAGAAGATGAAAAGACGCGAAGTTTAGTTCGAAAAAAAAAATATAGATTGTTTTTTACTTTCCATTTTCCAGGCGCAAAGCGTACCTGATTGACTCTACGTTTTGTTGCGCCTAGTGCAGAAAAGGCGCAACAAAATCTATATTTTTTTTTTGCTCGTAGTTTTCTGGGGTGCTCTTCTTTTCCTTGGGGCTTTGATATTATTATCTGACGAATGGGCGCAGCCTTTCCATCCAATTGAAGACCTCTTGCCATCTCTATTTTTTGTGACCCTGAGGCACCCAACTTCTTGTAAATGTCAGGGTCCTTTTTCCTTTGGTTTTCTTGTGTAACTCGTCTTACGGCTAAGAGTCTGGCATGTAGATTTCGTATGAGTCTAAATTGTAGAGCACGCATCTTGTCCATATTGTTGGAGCGAGAAGCTTGGTAAATCCTGGTTTGGAGTCTAAAAACAACTGCCTCGACCTTGGGCCAAGGAATTTGTTCCCAGGGTATCGTTTGGGTATCTATGTAGAACCTACTCATAACTTATTCTCCTTTCCAGTTTTTACTGAAATCCTAAATCTCCAAGTGGGCATAATGAAAATGCTGCGAAAAAAAATCTATTTTGGCTGGCTGCACTCTGCGGCCTTGGCTTTTTAGAGAATCCTGCTCTCGTCGGGTTTATAGCTTGGCAGCCCGCCGCAAGGGAGCCCTACCAGAGTTTTCCAGTTTTGAGTGTATTGGATAGTTATAGCGGCCCATAGGCGCAAGATGTACTTTGCGGGGTGGTCCCTTGGACATAGTCCTTTCAGACAGTGGCCATTTAGTCCAAGGTCCATTGGATGTTCGGTGCAAGACCAAAAATTTGCACTGCAAGTACCCTTTATTCCTCCTTTTCATTCTAAGGTTCGTCCCTCAGTGTGGTCAGTACTTGATACTGTCGGGCAACAAAGCTTACACTTGTTTACTTATAGTGGTTCACCAAGGCCTCTTTCCTCCTCCTTTTTTTGCTTACTTCTAACTCGGAGGCTGCCGGACCTCCTACAAAGGGAAGAGAGTCGACTGAACATCTCAGCCATTGGCGGGAATTTCGCCCGCATCCAATTCTCAATTATTGTTCACTTTGAAAAAGAATTTCTTTTTTAAGTGAGCAACAACCGCTTCGTCACAGGAGTGACTTATGGGCTAACAGGTCACACTTTGGCCACGTATCCTACAAAAATACTTCCAAAAGCTAAAAAGATTAAAGGGATTGCCATAAGAATGGGCGCATCATGACATCGTAAGATGTCTCGCTTGAATGAATTTGTTGATGCTAAAAAAGTTAAAAAAAGTAGACGAAAAGAATAATAAGAGGTGAAGAAGACAGAAACACTTCCCAACCAGAAAGCAAAGTTACCACTAATCGTATATTTAGTATAAGCGAGCTCTAAAATAACATCTTTAGAATAAAATCCAGTACAAAAAGGAAAACCTATTAAAGATAGGCTGCCTATAAGCATCATGGCATAAGTGAAAGGTAACAAGGAAGCAAGCCCTCCCATCTTACGCATATCTTGCTCATCCGACATGGCATGAATCACTGAACCTGCACTTAAAAAAAGTAATGCTTTAAAAAAAGCGTGATTCATTAAATGAAATACGCTAACGGAATAGTTGGAAATACCGCAAGCAAATATCATATAGCCTAATTGGCTACAAGTTGAATAGGCTATGACCCTCTTTAAATCATTCTGTAATATTCCAGTGGTTGCCGCGAAGAATGACGTCATAGCCCCTACGAAAGTAATGACAATCAAAGCAGTGGGTGAATATTCGAATAAAGGGGAGCACCTTGCTATCATAAAAACGCCTGCTGTTACCATAGTAGCTGCATGAATCAAAGCAGATACTGGAGTGGGCTACTCTTTAATAATTTCTTACGCTCCCATAAGGCCAAGAAAGAATATTTTAGAGCATTAGGTAATAAGCTAATGAGCCTAGCAAGAGTAGGGACTGTATCTTCCACTTATGAAATAGAGACTCTCCCAAGAATCTTACGGATGCTGCGTCCCTAACAACTAAGATGTTTTTTTTCTTTTATACATGAGACACCGTCTCAGCTCCATCCCAACGCTTTTCGCAAGTATAGATATATTTTGCGAAGCAACAAAAAATATTTAAGCTTTTTTAAACTGCATCCTGGTAGATTCAGTGCGCGGCGCTTTGGTGAGGATGACAATAAGGCTGGGCTCAGGCGGAAAGTTGGAATGTAACATCAGGCCGCGCTGGAAACGGAAAACAATATATATATATATTGTTTTCCGTTTCCAGCTTATAACCAAAATGATGAGGAGTATTTGATTCAATACAATATTTTCTACATGCCCAAATCCTATACGGATCCTTCTATTCCATAAGACCTGCATATCTAGACTATATAATCTAAAAAAAAAATGATCGAATCTTCACGACAAAAGAATGCTTCGTATCTTAGTTAAATCTGGCCAGCTTCTCTCTTCAAGAATAAATTCCATTTCGAACAAGAGGTCTCACGTACAGTCTCTGAGGATCCTATAGAGCTCCTTCAGCCTTTACTTCGTTGGGTGGATTTGGCCTTCCTTTATAGGTTTCCTGCTGATTGGTCAAAATGAGATATTTTTCCGATGGGGACTCTCATTTGATCGACGATTCCAGCATACAGTGAGATTGTTATAATGTACCTATTGGCAGGCACATGAGAGCCCTCAAATATTCGAAAACCCTCCATTGCATCAGGTAACCGAGTATGCAATCCTATTTGTGCAGATTTTCCAACAGCACCAATGAAAAGTAAAATACAAATAACAGTTATGGCATGAAATCTCATATTGCAAAAAATGAAATAATGATGGGGTTCAGAAAAGGTGCTGGCACGAGCAAAAATAGTCGAAAAGTCTACTGTTTGAAAAATAGTAAAACAACCCATAATCCCGAGAGCTAATCCGAAATCACCTACTCGATTGACAAGCATAGCTTTTATAGCTGCTTTATTGGCCTGAAGTCGTGTAAACCAGAAATTAATTAACAAATATGAAGCGAGACCTACTCCTTCCCATCCTAAAAATAATTGAATAAAGTTATCTCCGGTGACCAACATTAGCATAAAAAAAGTAAAAATGGATAAATAGCACATAAATCGAGGGCTGTGCGGGTCCTCAGACATATATGAAATAGAATAGAGATGAACTAAGCTACTTACAAATGTAACCACAATTAACATAACTACAGTCGGACTATCAAACACAGAGTCAAAAGTTTTATTTTACCGGGGCCTTGAATCGCAGAATCAAGCAGGAAATTTTTTGCGTACCGCAATGCGGCGGCCGTTCACTCGAGTAAAATAATAAAGTGCTCCCCGAACCGTGCGAGATAGTTACCTATCACACGGCTCACCAACTTGAGATTGTTATTAAGGCTTGGAGTAACCACTGTATGTTTAAGCGGGCCGCAGCAAAAAATAGATTTTTTTTTATTCGCTACATATTTTTTTTCTATCGCCTAGTCGTATAGTGTCGCTTACCTTTGCCACTCAAGCGTACGGCATCTGCCGACTTAGGCTTCTTCCCTTTTGCTGATATCAGCGTTTTTCTGAAAAAACTCGCAGCAAAAAAATTTTTGAATATTTGAAGCGAGTAGGCAGGTACTACAAGCCCTCTGTCCCACGCATCTCTATCTAGAAAAATGTATGGTTCACCGGTTCCACCGAATACTCTATCGATATCGAGACATAGGTGCGCTTGAAGTGGTGTGCTGTCCTTATTGGACTCAGGCCCCCTATTTGTTCAGGCATATGCGCCCTCTTGCTGCCTATATGCAGGGGGAACGCGGGCCTCGCCCGATGCGCCAAGTTTGGGATACCTCCTCCACCTTACGTTTGTTACCTATGGCCTCACCTGTGTCTCAAAGACACGATCAGGGCACAGCCAAGGATATTTTTGGCTACGTCCAGTATGCCCTTTTCCCGACATGCTATGATGCTCTACAGGAGTTCGCCCCAGAGAGTGAGTCGAGTCCGTCTCACCACAGAGCAACTGCAGCGTCCAGATAATCTATCTATCCAGCAATTCATCCGGTGACTTCACGGTCGCCAAAGAAGCCCCAAGAAGCATCAAACATCTCGGAAAAAATCCATGGAGCAATTTTTATATAGCAAGCACTGGCTCCCAGTGCAACTTCATAAAAAGCAATCAAAGATAAAATGAAAGATAATGAAACACACGTGGTTGTGACTATAGCAGTTCCTCGTAAACCAAGAAGACGACCAAAAGCACCTGCTACACAACTACCTAGTAAAGGTAAAGTTACAATTAATAAATACATACATAAATCATTTTTTTTATTGTGACCAAAATACAGTCGATTGGGTAGATAATTGATTGTATTTTGGGCGACAGCTGCACGAGCCAAGACTTAGATGAAGGCTCTGTTAATCTTAATAAATTGACACAGCCCAACAAATCAAGTTTTTGACGCATCCAATAGAGTTCGCCGCATGCCATTACTATATAATGACATAATTGAAATTGAAAGAGAGGTCATCTTGGATCACTCCATTTTATTAGTAATCCACAGAATAAAAAAAAAATATATATATATCTATAGATATATATATACTTTTACTTCCTCGCCAACTTATTATTTTCTACTATATTCTATTATATAGATGGCAAAACTACGTAAAACAAAGCTCAAAATTTTAACCTTTGCACTTTATGATTTTTTTCTAAAAAAGCATTATTTTCTTTTAGTTCTAAATAGAGGTTTTGGAGTATTCTGCATATTGTATAAAAGTCATTGCCATTGCCAAGGCAACCATGGTTAGATTAAATTGAATCATTTTTTCGGCACTATCTCGGATCTAAGATAGACTGGTATAAATCAATGAAAAAGGAGTCTCTACACACCTTAAGACAGAGGACTATAGATTTTTCAAATATTTGAAAAAACGCCGCAGATTCAGCCGAGCCGGGATAAGCCGGAGATGTCTATAAAATGAAATAGCAAAAAGAAAACGAAACAAAAAGATTGTGTTTCCATTCTGCGCTTCGTTTCCTTAAGCTCACTTGGTGAAAATGGTAAACACGACAGACTTAAAATCTGTTCCTATGGGTTATCGGTTCAAGTCCGATAGTGAGCATACTCGCTTGGTGAAAATGGGAAACACGGCAGTCTCAAAATCTGTTCCTATGGGTTATCGGTTCGAATCCGATAGCGAGTATTTTAATGTCTGAATTGAAAAAAAGGGCGAGTATAACTTAATAGGTGAAAGTGTCAGATTGTGAATTTGAAAACACGGGTTCAAATCCCGTTATTCGCCAAAAAAACAAATCATCCATTAGCTTAAATCTTTACAATCTTCGAGGGCGCTGCTTTTCGCAACAAAAAATATTTTTGGGGGATTTCCCAAAATATTAAAAAAAAAAAGCTTCGCTATAAACTACGCGCCCCAGTTCTGTTAATAAAGCCTGCGGCCTTAATTGGCAAAGTGGGGGCCCAAGTTCGTTACTAAGTGGTTATCCTCTGGTGACTAAGTAACCCTCCTTGCGTCTTTTCTTGTATAGTGGGTGAAGCATAAATTGGCTTGTTCAAACAAAAACATAAAGAATTATATGGGTGAAAAATGAGCTCAAAAAGTTGTTGAAATACTGATGTTATTTCCAAATTAGCCGCTTTTTTTATATCCATATGATTGACTAAAGTAGATTGAAGTTGTCCGTATAATAAAACTAGATTTTGGTTGTATGAGGCCGAAGGTAATAACTGTGACCATGTATTATCTGGTGCTTCTTTAGTTAAGTACAAGATACAAGTGGGGCCTGCGCTATAAGCAAGCTGCTCAATAAAACCACCTTGCTTGTTTTTATGTGGTAGTTTCCCTTTGTAATTTGGTCGAAATAAAGTTCTACCTCGAAAGGCACACAATAAATTTTTGAGTTGTCGCCATTGTCGACTTGTCAAGCCACTACAATGAAACAAAAGAATATATGGAGATTCTTTTTCGATCTCTTGGGCTTTTTTCCGTATAACAATTTGTTTTATTAGCATAGGATCATTATTATTATTTTTTTTTTAGTTTCTTTTCTTTTTCTTTTTTGGCATACCTTGGATTTAAGTAAGTGATGCCGGGTTTTTTTTTCATATCAAACAAATGCTATGTTTGTCAACATGGTTTCTATTTTCTGAATAATAAACCGCATAGCACAAATAGTGGAGGTGAGGGCAACCTTGCGTCGTACTATACAAGAATTTTGTTAGGGCACACAATAGATTTTTGAACAGAGAAATATTTTTTTTTCGAACCTCGTATCTTTAGCCATACTAATTGGACCTTCTCGCTTTTTTGAACCTTTGGCCGGAAGACACAAGGCTCAGCCCCGAGCTCAATATTCTAGTCTATTTCCACGAAAAGAGCATTTATGCGTTTTCTGATGATGAAATTGAAGCCCGCATGCTTCGCCCTGCTACGCTCTTTGGCTTCGATAAATAAGTAGAGAAAGTAGGTTGAAACTACCTACGCGGGCCATTACTTTGTATTCTTCCTTGTTTTGATTAGGAAATATTATGGTATTGCGGTTCTTTTAGAATGA